ATGAATATAAATTTTTTAATTAATAAATCTAAAAATGAATCTAATTTTTTGAAATTTCAATCTATAAAAATTAGTTTAGCATCTCCCAAAAAAATAAAACAGTGGACACAAATTTTACCTTTAAAAACTAATAAAATTGATAAAAAAAATAAGGCTATAAAAGAAAAATTAAATAAAGGAAAAATTTTAAACCCAAAAACATTTAATTATAAAACATTAAAACCTGAAAAAGGGGGATTATTTTGTGAGACAATTTTTGGATCACTAAAAAATTTATCAAGTAGAAGATATCAATTAGGTTATATTGAACTTATTTCTCCCGTAACTCATATATGGTATTTAAAAGGTTCTATAAGTTATATTTCTATTATTTTAAATTTTAAAAGAAAAAATTTAGAATCTATTGCATATTGTCTAGAATTTTTATCAACTCAAGTAAAATCTTTTAAACATAACTTAAACTATATAAATTTGTCTTCTATATTAAAAAATAATTTAATAGGCGATAGATCAATTGTAAATTCATCAATTTTTAATAATAATTATAATTTTTTATTATTAAATAATAATAATTTATTTATTCAAAATAAAAATAATATTAATTTAGTAGAACAGGATTATAAAAAAATTTCTAAAATAAAAAAATTTTATAAATTAAAAAATAATATTATTGGTTTAAATAAAAATTGGATTAATAATATAAAGTTAAATAATCAACCAAATATTATTTTAAGACTAAGTAATCCAATAAATTTAATTATTCATAGTATCTTAAAAAATAATTTTAAATTTACTTTATTAGATTTAAATATTTATAAAAATAATAAAGATTTATTAACTTTTAATAAAAGTAGTTATCAAGTTAAAAATATAGTTTTAAAAAAAAATTCTTATTCTCTTGATTTTCCGATTTTATTATTTAATAATAATAAAATATTACAAAAATTAATTTTAAATAAAAAAAAATGTTTTTTTATTACTAGTGGTAATTTAATTAAAATAAATAATTCTAATTTTAAAAATGAAAAAAATAATTTTAATAAATTAGAAAATATTAATTTAATATATAATATAAAATCAAATAATAAAACTTATTTTAATAATATAAATATGTTTGTTAACTTTTCTAATTTTCAAGAATCTCCCTTTAAAATATTTCAAAGTGGTTTTTTTAATATTAATAAAGAAAAATTAGTAATAAATAAGAATATTTTAGATTTTTTTATTTTTAATAATTATGATTTATCAAATTCAAAAAAAATAAATTTTAAAAATTATAAAGATCGATTAGTTACTTTTATTTGGTGTTTAAATAATGACAAAAAAAATTTTTATAATATAAATTCTAAAAATTTTTCTTTATTAAATAATAATAAACCTGAGATTAAAAATGCCTTTTATTTAAAAGATTATAATAAAGAAAATACACAAAATAAAAATAAGAAGATAAAATACAGTTCCAATATTTTATCTAATTTTTATGAAACATATTCACAATTTGAAAAAATAAATTTTATAAAAACTAATAAAATATTTAAATTAAAGTATACTAAAAAAATTGATGTAAAAAAACTTCATATAAATTTAAGTAAAATAAAAAATAAAATTAAATATTATAATATGCATACAATTAATAATTTAATTTTATTAGAAAAACATTATAATCAAGATGAATATAATATTAATAATAATTATAAATTTGAAACTAAAGATAAAAAAATATTAAAGTTAAAAAAAAATAACTATATTTTATCAGATGTCTGTTTTTTTAAAATTATTTCATATAAAAAAAAATTAAAAAAAAATAAAAAAGATATAATAAAAATTAATGAATTAAAAATTAACGAATTAAAAATTAACGAATTAAAAATTAACGAATATTGCTTTTCAATAATTAGATTTCAGACTTTATTAAAAACTTTATATTCTGAATATAGCTTTAATTTTATTAATAATTCAAATTTTGATATTAGTAATAAATCAAATAAATTATTTTTAAATTATGATTTATTTAAAGATAAAGATGATAAATTTAAAAATAATTTAAATGAAAATAAAGTTGAATTTGATAATAGTACGATAAAAGATATAAAATTAGAAAAATTAAAAACTATTGAACCTAATTTATTATTATTAAACTTTAATATGAATTTAGAAGATCAAAAATCAGATTTGGTTAATCTTAAATTTAAAAATAAATTAAAAAATCAGTTGTTTAAACAATTTTATTTAAATATAAAAAATAAAAAAGAAGTTTTTAATTTTTATTTTATTCCTAGATATTTAAAAATTAATAAAAAAAAATTAAATTTTAATAATTCTACTATATTAAATAATTTAGATTATTTAAATTTTTACTACAATAACAAATCTAATATTAAATCATATTTAAAAAATCCATTAGGTAATAATAAATTTCGTAAATTTATAATCTCAATATTATTTACAACAATTCAAAAAAGTTTAATTATTTCTAAAATAAAATTATTTAAAAAACTTTTAATTTCAAAGTGTGATTTAATAAAAAGTTATAATAATACTAATTATAAAAATCTAATTTATAATGAAAAAAAACAATTAATTTCATTTTTTTTTAGTAATTATGGTGTATTAACAGAATTAGTTGAAGTTTCACCAAAAACTTATGCAGAAATTAATTCACAAAATAATATAATGAATGAAGTAAAAAATGATAAATCATTCTTTTCATTAAATTCAAATAAAAATGATGGAAAATTTTTTGATATATACGATTTAGAAGAAGAAAAAATAATTAATTTAAGATACCCTGGGTGGTTGAATAAATTAAATAATAATTCAAATTTTTTTTCTTTTATTTGGTTAGATAAAAAATATTTAATTACTTTACAAAAAGAAACAAATAATTTTGATCTAAAAATATGTCTTAATATTTTACAGAAAGATTTTAAATATTTATTAAAAAATTCTAAAAAAAATAATCTTTATAAAAAAACAAATAAATTGTTAAATATAAATGAAAGTTTTATAAATAATGATTTTAATATTTCTAAAAATATAATACTGCAAAAATTAATTTCTTTTTTTGGTATTTATGATAATTTATTTATTAATTTTTCTTATGACTTTGAATATGAAAATAATGTTAATTATAAGAATAGTTATAAAAATATTGAATTAATATTAAATAAAATTGAAATAGAAGATATATTTTCTAGTACTTATATATATATTAAAAATATTGTTTGGCATTCTAAATTAAAAGAATTATTTTTTTTTAATAATCAAATTAAAGATAAAGATTTTATTTATGAACAATATTTATCTTTTGATTATTTAAAAAATAGTCTAGTAACACCTTCTAATAAATCTAATAATAGTTTAGATTATTTTACTTTTAATAATTTACTAGAACAATTTATATTTAAAAATCAATTACACTTTAATAAATATTATATAATAAGTCAATTATTTTTATGGAATAATCAAACTGATTGGGAAACATTTTTATTTTATATTACTAAATCAGCTTCTATAAATGACAAAATTATACCTTGTTATGTTGATCGTAGTATATCTTTTGATCAACCTCAAATAGGAGCTATCGCAATTCAAAATATTCTAAAAACTTTTGATATTAGTTTTATAAATTGTGATATTAAAAATAATAATAAAAAACATATTTCAAATTCTTCAAATATTTTTTTAAATAAAGGTAAATTATTAAATAATAATTTAAATAAAAATAATATAAAAAATTATTATTTTTTATCTTTATATAATAATCCTAATTCAATTAAAAATAAAAAATTTATTTCAATTGAGTTATTAATTTCTAATATTAAAAATAAAGTTTTAAAATTAAATAATCAAATACAATATTATGAAAATTTTTTAAAATTTCGAATATTTTTTAATGATAATACTAGTAATTTTGAAAATAAAGATAAAATAAAAGTAAAAAAAAATATTTTTAAAAACAATAAGTTTTTATTAAAATTAAAAGATTATACTAAATTTATTAAAATTTTTAGAAAAGTAGAAAGCTTACGTTCATTAAGAGCTACTTATTTTCGTCGTTTAAAATTATTACAACCTTTTTTAAAGAAAGAAGTAAAAGCTGAATGGATGATTTTAAATGTTATTCCGGTTTTACCTCCCGATTTACGCCCAATACTTGTTTTAGATAGTCAACAAGTTGCAGTTTCAGATTTAAATAAATTATATCAAAAAGTAATATTTAGAAACGAAAGATTAAAAAGGTTATCTAATGATTTTTATTCTTTAAATGTATCTCCAGAAATGAGGTATGCTCAAAGATTATTACAAGAATCAGTTGATGCTTTACTTGAAAATGGAAAGGGGGATTCTAAATTGTTTACTTCGTCTAATAATAGACCTTTAAAATCTTTATCAGATATGGTAAAGGGTAAAAAAGGTCGCTTTCGTCAAAATTTATTAGGAAAAAGGGTTGATTATTCAGGTAGATCAGTTATTGTTGTAGGTCCAAATTTAAAGTTATATGAGTGTGGGTTACCTCAAGAAATGGCAATTGAATTATTTCAACCTTTTTTAATACGTCAATTATTATTAAAAAAATTTGCTAAAAATTTTATAAATGCTAAAAGATTAATTAAAAATAAATATAAAATTATTTGGAATATTCTTAAATTTATTATGGAAAATAGACCTGTTTTATTAAATCGTGCTCCAACTTTACATAGACTAGGTATACAAGCCTTTAAACCAAAACTAGTTTCTGGTAGAGCTATTTTATTACATCCACTAGTATGCTCAGCTTTTAATGCTGATTTTGATGGAGATCAGATGGCTGTACATGTTCCTATTTTTTATGAAGCTTGTTCTGAAGCTTGGAGGTTATTATGTAGCCGCAATAATATTTTATCTCCTGCTACAGGGGAGCCTATTATTGTTCCTAGTCAAGATATGGTATTAGGTTGCTATTATCTTACAACTTTAGATAAAATAAAAAGAATAAACAATTTTAATTATTTTAATAATTATTTATTATATAAAATAAAGAAAGAAGATAACTTAAAAATAGTTAATAAAAATTTATTTTTAATTTTTAGTAATATTGATCAAATTTTTCAATTATTTAATCAACAGTTATTAGAGTTACATACTTTAATTTGGTTAAAATATAATAATAAAATTGAATTTAATTTAAATTATCAAAACTGCTTAGAAATTCAAATTGATAAACGTGGTAATATAAGTAAAATTTATTCAGAATATAAACTATACTATAATTGGCAATTTAATAAAAGTTTAATTTATATTAAAACAACACCAGGTCGTGTATTAATTAATAAACTAATTTTTGAAGTATTATTTTAAAAATAGTCCTATTTTATAGGTTAATAATAAAATTAGAGTAATATATTTTTTATTACTATATTTATATATAAAAATTAAAATGATTCAAAATAAAAATAAAAATATAAATTTTCTTTATTTTAATAAAACTTTTAATAAAAGTAGATTAAAAAAATTAATTTATTGGTCAATAACGTTATTTGGAGAAAAAAAAACAGTTGATTTAGTTGAAATTTTAAAAAAATTAGGTTATTCTTATGCAACAAAAGCTGGCTTATCATTAAGTATTGATGATTTACAAATTCCATTAATAAAAAATAAACTATTATTTAATACTGAATCTAAATTAAATTATACTAATCAAGATGTTGAAAAAAGTTATTTAACATCTATTGAATATTTTTCACAAGTAATTGATACGTGGAATAATACTAATGAAATTTTAAAACAGGAAGTAATTAATAATTTTAAAAATAAAGATGTTTTAAACCCAGTTTACATGATGGCTTTTTCCGGAGCTCGTGGTAATATTTCACAAGTTCGTCAATTAGTTGGTATGAGGGGTTTAATGGCTGATCCAAGTGGCCGTATTATAAATTTTCCAATTCAAAGTAATTTTCGTGAAGGTTTAACATTAACTGAGTATGTTATTTCATGTTATGGTGCTAGAAAAGGTGTTGTTGATACAGCTTTAAGAACTGCTACTTCTGGTTATTTAACACGTAGATTAGTAGATGTTGCTCAACATGTTATTATTCGTTTATATGATTGTTTAACTTTAAGAGGTATTTATTTATATGATTTAAAAACAACTAATAATAAAAAACTTTTATCATTAAAAAATAGATTAATCGGTCGTGTATTAGCGGAAGATATTTATGATATTGTAATAAAATCAAATATACATTGTTTTTTTAAAGACTCTTCTATTTTAAAAAAAATATCAAAAAATAAAAAAATTGCATCAAGAAATCAAGAAATTACTGTGCAACTTATAGATATTTTATTAAAAAGTAAAAAACCAATTTTAGTTCGTTCACCATTAACCTGTCAAGATAAAAATTATGTTTGTCAACTTTGCTATGGTTGGAGTTTATCTTCTAATCGTTTAGTTTCTTTAGGTGAATCAGTTGGTATTATTGCTGCTCAATCAATTGGAGAACCGGGTACACAATTAACAATGCGTACATTTCATACTGGCGGTGTTTTTTCAGGTCAAAGTTCAAGTGAAATTCGTGCAATATTTGATGGTTATATTGAATTCCCAGATACAATAAATGGTAAATTTGTTCGAACGACACATGGAAAAATAGCTTTCTTAACAAAGCAAAAAGGTTTTTGTTTATTAAAATCAAAATTTTCAAAAATAAAAAAAATAATTTTACCATTATTTACACTATTATTTGTTAAACAAGGTCAAGCCGTTTTTAAAAATCAAGTATTAGCAGAACCTATAGGTTTTATAACTGAATTAGAACAAAGTATAGATGTTTTTCAAACTATATATTCTGAATTTTCCGGTGAAATTCGTTTTAAAAATAGTAAATCAATTAATTTATTAAATAAAACAGATACAAATTTAAATAAATATGTAAATTCAAAAACAGGTGAATTATGGGTTTTAGCATCTAATAAACAAAATATTTTAAAGCCTTTAAATCTTTTCATTAAAGCAGGTGATTTTATTTTTTTTAATAATTTTATTTGTTTATATAATCTATCTTTTCCAAATAAAAATAATTTTAATAACATAAAAAAAATTAAAACTTTTAAATATAATTTAAAAAAATTAAAAATTTTTAATTTTTTTAATAAAAGTAAAAATAATAAAATTTTATATTATTCTATCTTGGAATCTAATTTATTTATAAATTATGATTATTTTCAAGTATCAAGTATCTATAAAAAAAAATTTAGTAACAATAATTTTGAAAAAGGATCTACTAAAAATACAAAAATTTATTCTAATATTAATCCTAATATTAATTCTAATATTAATCCTAATACTAATCTAAATAATAATTTTAATAATGTAAAAAAAATAAAAAAAACTTATTTTTTACCTTTCTTTAATAAAAAAAAAAATTCTTACGGCTTTATTTATAAGTTATGTATTAATTTAAATCCAATAAATAAAATAATATTATTTGAAAAATATAATTCAAATAGTTTTTTACCAATAAGTTCTTTTTTATTTTGCCAATTAAATAAATCAAAATTGCTTAAAATTTTAATTAAATATGATAATTTTTATATTTTTAAAATACCTTTTAATTTTATTTTAACAGAATTATTTATTATAAAAAACAAAGTAGTTCTAAATTTTTTTCAAAGTATAAAAATAAATAATTTAAATTTAAAGTATGAGACTTTATTTAGATTAAAAAATCTAAAGTATAGACCTTTTTTTAATGATGATTTAAAAATAAAAAACAAAATATTAAAAAATAATAAAAAATTTTTTATTTCAAACTTAAAAAATTTTTCTAAGCACAATAATATTAAAAAAATACTTAATGATTCTAGTAATTTAAAAATTTATTTTTTTGAGTTAAATTATAATAATAAAAAAACAAAAATAATAAGTCATTTTTATAATAAATCAGGTATTAATATTGATGAGAATAATGTATTCACTAATTTAGAAAATTTTTATTCTATCTCTCATTCAGTTGAAATTTTTAATAATTTTAATAAAAATCCTTCTTATTTATTTTTTAATAATTCATCATTAAATTTCTTTATTTTATCTATTTTTTATAAATTATTATATAAAAAATTAAATAATAAATATAATAAAATAGAAAATAATTTTATAAATGAATATATTATATTTAATAATAGTAGATCGAATTCAAATAAAATTGAAAAGACTTTTAAATTTTATTTAAATAAAAAGCCTTTTCCTTTTTATTTTTTAAATAATAATATTAAAACGAGTATAAATTTAGTAAATATTAATAAAAAATTAGATATTAAAGAATATAATTTATTTTTAAATTTTTTTTCTAATAATATAGTTTATTTTTATAAAAATATTAAAGTTTTCCAAAATAGTAATAATAATATTTTATTAAAAACAAATAAAGAGTTTTTAGAACAAAAACATATTTTAGTATATAATAAAATTCTATCAAATAATAATAATATTTATTTAATAAAATCAAATTTATATAATTCAAATAATTTTAATTACTTATTCTTATCTTTTTTTGAAAAGTATAAAATAAATTTGAATTTTTTTTATGAAATACAAAATAACTTTTTAAATAAACCATTTTCTTTATTTAATAGAAATAATATTATAAAAAATAAAAAATTTATTTTTAAAAAAAATAATTTTATTTATTTTAAAAATAATAAACTACTTTATTTAAATAACCAATTAAAAAAATCAATAATAAATAATAGTAGTTATGATTTATTTTATTCTGAAAAATTCTTTTTAAATAGTTTTTTTATAAAATCTATTTTATTTAATATTTATTATATTTCAATAATATTTTATTTTTTACTAAACAATAATTCAAAAATAAATGATTTAAAAAATTTATTATTAAAAACTAATAAATCAAAAATAAACCAAAAAAAAATTTTATATTTAAAGAAAGAAATTATTTATTTTTATTTTTCAACTTATATTTTTTCATTTTTATCTTCAAATTTCAAAATAGATTTATATAAAAATAAAAATTTTACTAATAAAGAAAAAATTAATTTAAACAATGATATTAAATATAATTTAATTTTTTCTAATATTACTTTTTTAGAATTTATAAAAAATATTAATATTAGTGTTAATATTTTTTATAATTTTTTAAATAAATTTAATAATAATGAAATATATATTATTAATAAAAAATTAAAAAAATATTTTTTTGTTTCTTTTTCAATAAATAATATAATTTCATATAATAATATATTTATATCATTATTTTATAATAAAAGTTTAAAATTAGATTCATTATTAATATTTAAATATAATAATTATAAACAATTAAACGTTCTTAATAATTTAAGTATTCTGTTTGATAAAAAAATATTAAATTTAAATTCACAAATTAATAAAAATTATTTTTTTTTAAATAAAAAAAATAATTTTAATATATCGATTATATGGTTTTCAAAATCAAACACATTAAAAAATAATTATAAATTAATTAATAAAACTGATTTTAAATATTACAATAATCATTATTTTAAAATTAAAAATAATTTAAAAAAGTTTAAAATTTTTACACTATATAATTATAATAATTTTAACCATAATAATGATTTTAATAATAATAAATTTAAATCTTATTTTTTTAGTAGTTTCTTTTTTAATAAACCTTATATATTATCAAAAAGTTTTATTTCAGATTATTTTATTATTAAGAATAAAAATATAAAAAAATTACAGATAATAAATAAAAAAAATATAAATAATAAATTAAATTTTTTTTATTCATCATTTAATAATAAACTAAAAAATAAAATAAATACTTTTTATTCAGAAAGATTAGTAAATACTAAAATTAATATATCAAATAATTTTTTAAATAAATTAATAAAATATGAGAATATTAAAAATTTAGATACTTTTTTTTATAAAAAAGAAAATTCTATTTATAATTTAAGTTATATATTTGAAAAAAAATGGGCTTATTATTTAAATATTTTTTATATAAAAAAATTTAATAGATTAATAAAATTTAATCTATTTTATAATAATATTTTAATTAATAAAGATTATAATATAGATTTTTTAACTAAGAAATATTCGATAAATAAGTATTTAAAAAGTAATATTTTATTATTTACTAATAATTATTATTATGATTATTGGTTATTTTATAAATCAATTTTTAATTTTTTAGTTTTACCAAATAATGATTATATTGGTTATAAAAATACTAATTTTGAATTATATAATTTCATCTCATCTAAAATAGAATTAAAATATCAGAATATTTTAAATAAATTATTTTTTAATAAAACACTTAAAATAAAAAAAATATTTCCTATAAATACTTTATACTTATTTAGAGTTCAAACACAAATAAATTTTAAAGAAAATAAATTATCAAATCTTTTATTTCCTAATTTAGTAGACTCTAATAAAAATAATTTTAATTTAAATTTTATAAAATTTAAATTTTTAAATTTTAAATTAAAATTAATATTTACTAAATATAATAATATTTATATACAAAATATTTTTTTAATAAATATAAATTATATTTTTAGTTATATATTAAATTTATACTATATTGAAAATTATAAATTTAATAAAAATTTAGAAATAAAAAATAATAATTTATTTACTCTAAATAAAATTTTTTATTTTAGTTCTAATAAACAAAAATTAACAAATAATTATAATGGCTGGGTTTATATAATTAATAAATCAGATTCATTATTTTTAAACTATAAAAAAATTATTCCAAAAGGTCATTTTATTACTAAATATATATTATTTGAAAATATAGTAACATTAAATAAATTCTTTACTTTTCGTTTTAAAAATAATAGTTTAAAAATAAAATTTAATATTCGTAATAATTTCTTAAAATCATTTTTAAATTTTAAAATTAAAAAATCTTTATTAAATAGTATTTTTATTTTTAATGGATCAAAATTTTTAACTCTTTATTTATATTCTTCAAATATATATTTAAATAATTTAATATTAAAAAATAACTATTTAAATATTAATAATAATATTATTTTTACTAAATTTTATTTTTATAAAATAAAAATAAAAACTATAATAAGTACTAAAAAAGTAAATAATCATAAAAATAATATTATTTTAATAAATAAGTTTTATCGTCTAGTTTTTTTTCAAACATCAAATTTAAAAAAAATAAAATATAAATCAAATTTTTTAAATATAAATTTCCAAGAACAGTTTATTAATAAAAAATTATTAATTAGTAATAAAAAGAACGATTTTAATAGTTTAAAACGTATTTTTTTAATTATTAATAATAATATACATATTAATAAATATAGTCGTTATAAACCAAAATTATTAATTAAAAAAATATTATTTCAATATAATTCTAATTTAATAATACAGTTTAGTAAATTTAAAAATATTGGTTTAATTGAAAGAGGTTCTGATTTTGGATATTTAAATAATATTTATTCAAAGAAATTATTATATTTTTATGAAAAACCACAAAATGATTTACGTGATTATATTTTAAAATTTCCTTTTAATAGTATAATAAAAAATAAAATATTTAATAATCCTTTTATTTTAATAAATAAAGAAAAATTTTTATCTAAATTTACTTATTCTAATTATTTATTATTTACTAATAATAAATATGATTTTAAAACATTAGATTTAAAAAGATTAAAAGATTATAGATTAAAAATAAATTATTTTAATTTAAAACAAAAAACATATTATAGTTTCTATGATTATTTTTATTTAAAGGGTTTTTTTAAAAATATTTATAGTAATAATATACAACTAGTATTATTAATTAATATTATTTTTAAAATAAGTTTAAATAAAAATAATTTAAAAAATAATATATTTATTAATATTGATAATAAAAAATTAAAGATTTTTTATATTTTTAATTATAACTATAAGAAAATATTTAATTTTTATATATTAAAAAATAAAAAAAATAGTAATTGTAATTTTTGTATTTCATACTGTTCATCAATTTACTTATATAAAAATAATTTTTTAAGTAGTAATACTAATTTTAGTTCAACTATCTATAATATTAATAAAAAATCATTAAATAATTTAATAACTTTGAATATTTATAAAACTAAATATCAAAAGTTTATCAATAGTGAAAAACAAAAAAAGACCTCAAAAATTTATATTAATTTTAGACCTTTTTTAATTGAAAAAAATAGTTTTTTATTTCAAATAAGTTTTATTTTTAAAAAAAATTTAATTGATTCTTATGATTATTCATCATTAATTCCAATTAATAAAGTATCTTTAAATATTTTTAATAGATTAAAATTAATTAAAAATAAAATAAAAACAGTGTCTTTTTATAATAATAAAAATATTTTTGTTATTAATAAAATACCTAAATTAAAATATGAATTAAGTAATTTTAAGGGAGAAATTTTAAAAAGCTATAATTCATCTTTTTTTTATTATTCTAATAATTATAAAAGTTTTGTAATTAAAAAAAATAAAAATTTTAAAAGTATAAACAATCTATTTAATTTAAATAAAAATTTTAAGCAAAAATTATCGTTATTTCCTGAATTAATATATTTAACAAATTCTGATTTTTTAACATATAAAACTCCATTAAATTTTAATAATTATTTAAAAATAAATAAATTTAAAGTAAAATTAGGTGAGTTTATTCCTTATTCAAAAGAAATAATTCTAAATTTTGCAGTTAATAAATCGGGCCAAGTTATTTTTTTAAATAAAAATAAAGTATTATTACGTCGTGCAAAATCTTTATTATTATCACCCGGTTGTATTTGTAATTTGAAACAAGGTGATTTTATAAACACTAATTCACCATTATTAACATTAACTTATAAAAATTTAAAAACTGAAGATATTGTTCAAGGTATTCCTAAAATTGAACAACTTTTAGAAGCACGAGAAAATATAAAAGATCAATTTAGTTTAAACTCATTGATTAAATTGAAATTTAAAAAATATAAAAAATATTATTCTAAAAAAGAAGCAGTATATAAAAGTATTATTTTTATTCAACAATATATTGTTGATTCTGTTCAAAAAGTTTACCAATCTCAAGGAGTAAATATTTCAGATAAACATATTGAAATAATAGTTAAACAAATGACTTCTAAAGTTCGAATAACTAATCCAGGGAATACTGGTCTTTTAAGGGGAGATATTGTTTATTTAGATTGGATTGAATTAATAAATAGTGGTTTAAAAGGTAAAAAATCTCAATATGAACCAATAATTTTGGGTATAAGTAAAGCTTGTTTAGAAATGGATGGTTTTATATCAGCTGCTAGTTTTCAAGAAACTATTAAAATTTTAAGTAGAGCAGCTATTTTACAAAAACGTGATTTTTTAAGAGGTTTAAAAGAAAATCTTATTTTAGGTCATTTAGTCCCAATTGGTACAGGTTTTTTCCAATATAAACTATACTAAAACACTTTTAATTAAGTGTTTTAGTATAGTTTATATTAATAAATAAGTATACCTGTTTTGATGGTATCTATTTAAAAAATTAAAATATATTTTGTTGAATACACTAATATAAATAATAATATTTATACGTTTAAAAAACTAAAAATTATTATTAAAAAACTATCACGGAGAGTTTGATTCTGGCTCAGGATGAACGCTGGCGGTATGCTTAACACATGCAAGTTGAACGAAGATAATAATTCTTGAATTATAATACTTAGTAGCGGACGGGTGAGTAACGCGTAAGAATCTACCTTTAGGAAAAGAATAACAACTGGAAACGGTTGCTAATACTTTATATGCTGAGAAGTTAAATAGGTTACTGCCTAAAGATGAGCTTGCGTCTGATTAGCTAGTTGGTAAGGTAAAAGCTTACCAAGGCAATTATCAGTAGTTGGTCTGAGAGGATGATCAGCCACACTGGGACTGAGACACGGCCCAGACTCCTACGGGAGGCAGCAGTGAGGAATTTTTCGCAATGGGCGAAAGCTTGACGAAGCAATACCGCGTGAAGGATGAAGGCCTGCGGGTTGTAAACTTCTTTTATTAGAGAAGATAATGACGGTATCTAATGAATAAGCATCGGCTAAATATGTGCCAGCAGCCGCGGTAATACATATGATGCAAGCGTTATCCGGAATGATTGGGCGTAAAGCGTCTGTAGGTTGTTTAAAAAGTCAACTGTCAAAAACTAAGGCTCAACTTTAGGCAGGCAGTTGAAACTTTTAGACTAGAGTATGGCAGAGGTAGAGGGAATTACTGGTGTAACGGTGAAATGTGCAGATATCAGTAAGAACACCAATGGCGAAAGCACTCTACTGGACCAAAACTGACACTCAGAGACGAAAGCTAGGGGAGCGAATAGGATTAGATACCCTAGTAGTCCTAGCTGTAAACGATGGAAACTAAATATTGCGTTTTTAAAATGCAGTATTGTAGCTAACGCGTTAAGTTTCCCGCCTGGGGAGTATGCTCGCAAGAGTGAAACTCAAAGAAATTGACGGGGGCCCGCACAAGCGGTGGAGCATGTGGTTTAATTCGATGCAACGCGAAGAACCTTACCGGGGTTTGACATACTATGCATTTTTTGGAGACGAAAAAGTTTAAACATAGATACAGGTGGTGCATGGCTGTCGTCAGCTCGTGTCGTGAGACGTAGGGTTAAGTCCTGTAACGAGCGCAACCCTTATTGTTAGTTGCTTTAAGGAAACTAGCAAGACTGCCAGTGATAAGCTGGAGGAAGGTGAGGATGACGTCAAGTCAGCATGCCCCTTAAATCCCGGGCTACACACGTGCTACAATGGTTAAGACAAAGAGATGCCAACTTGTGAAAGTATAGCCAACCTCAAAAACTTAATCTCAGTTCGGATTGTAGGCTGCAACTCGCCTACATGAAGCCGGAATCGCTAGTAATCGCAGGTCAGCTATACTGCGGTGAATACGTTCCCGGGCCTTGTACACACCGCCCGTCACACCATCGAAGCTGACTAGGCCCGAAACCGTTGTAAACGTCTAAGGCACAGTTAGTGACGAGGGTGAAGTCGTAACAAGGTAGGGCTACTGGAAGGTGGCCCTGGATCACCTCCTTCAAAAAAAGAAAATAAAATAATTACTTTACTTTAACTAAGTTAAAGTAAAGAGGGCTATTAGCTCAGTTGGTTAGAGCGCACCCCTGATAAGGGTGAGGTCACTGGTTCAAATCCAGTATAGCCCACCAGTAAAAAAATTTTAAATTGGGGATATAGCTCAGTTGGTAGAGCGCTGTCTTTGCACGGCAGATGTCAGCGGTTCGAATCCGCTTATCTCCAATTTAATAAAATAATTTTATTTACTGGATTTATATTGACTAGGTCAAATATATTAAAGTTTATGATGGATACCTAGGCATTTAGAGTCGATGAAGGGCGTGGATACCAACGAAATGCTTCGGTTAGTTGGAAACAAACTGTGATCCGAAGATTCCCGAATAGGAAAACCTATATAACTACTTAGTAAATTCATAACTAAGTAAGAGACAACCTGCTGAATTGAAACATCTTAGTAAGCAGAGGAAAAGAAAGCAAACGCGATTTCCTTAGTAGCGGCGAGCGAAACGGAATTAGTCTAATCATTAAAAAAAAAACTATTAAACGAAGCAGCTGAATCCTGCACCATAGATGGTGAAAGTCCCGTAGTTTAAAATAGAAAAATCGATTATAAAGTAGCATGGAACACGTGAAATTCCGTGTGAATATACGAGGACCACCTCGTAAGACTAAATACTCCTAAATGACCGATAGTGAAACAGTACCGTGAGGGAAAGGTGAAAAAGAACCCCTGTAGGGGAGTGAAAAAGAACATGAAATCATAAACTGACAATCAGTGGGAGCTAAAGTGACCGCGTGCCTGTTGAAGAATGAGCCGGCGACTTATAGGTAGTGGCTTGGTTAAAATAACTTTTTGGAGCCAAAGCGAAAGCAAGTCTGATAAGGGCGTATGTCACTATTTATAGACCCGAACCCGAGTGATCTAACCATGGCCAGGATGAATCTTGGGTAACACCAAGTGGAAGACCGAACCGACTGATGTTGAAAAATCAGCGGATGAGCTGTGGTTAGTGGTGAAATTCCAGTCGAACTCGGAGCTAGCTGGATCTCCTCGAAATGTGTTGAGGCGCAGCGGTTGATGATGGGCTATTTAGGGGTAAAGCACTGTTTCGGTGCGGGCTGCGAAAGCGGTACCAAATCGTGGCAAACTAAGAATACTAAATACGCTTTCCATCAACCAGTAAGACAGTGGGGGATAAGCTTCATTGTCAAAAGGGAAACAGCCCAGATCACCAGTTAAGGCCCCAAAGTGATGGCTAAGTGATAAAGGAAGTAAAAAGGCAAAGACAACCAGAAGGTTTGCTTAGAAGCAGCCATCCTTGAAAGAGTGCGTAATAGCTCACTGGTAGAGCCTTTTTGCGCCGAAAATGAACGGGGCTAAGTCATCCGCCGAAACTGTGGGTTACAGTTTTAACTGTTACGGTAGAGGAGCGTTCCGTTATAGGGTGAAGTTAAAATGTGAATTTTAATGGACGAAACGGAAGTGAGAATGTCGGCTTGAGTAACGAAAACATTGGTGAGAATCCAATGCCCCGAAAACCTAAGGGTTCCTTCACAAGGTTCGTCCATGGAGGGTTAGTCAGGACCTAAGGCGAGATCGAAAGGTGTAGTCGATGGAAAACAGGTTAATATTCCTGTACTTGATTTAATTTGATAAAGAGGGACGGAGAAGGCGGTAACTAGCTAGATATTGGTATTCTAGTAGAAGTATTGAATTCTTAAAAGAATGAAAAAAAACTTTCTTTAGAAAACATGCGATCTAACTGGTACTCTATCTATATAGAGTTTTGGTTTAGTTTTAGTCATACTTCCAAGAAAAGCTTTTATTATCGTTAAATTAAATCAACCTGTACCCTAAACTGACACAAGTAGGTAGGTAGAGAATACTAAGGGGCGCGAGATAACTCTCTCTAAGGAACTCGGCAAAATGGCCCCGTAACTTCGGGAGAAGGGGTGCCTACATAATGTAGGCCGCAGTGACCAGGCCCAGGCGACTGTTTATCAAAAACACAGGTCTCCGCAAAGTCGTAAGACAATGTATGGGGGCTGACGTCTGCCCAGTGCCGGAAGGTAAAAGAAGTTGGTTATTCCTCGGAAAAAGCTGACGACTGAAGCCCCGGTGAACGGCGGCTGTAACTCTGACAGTCCTAAGGTAGCGAAATTCCTTGTCGAGTAAGTTTCGACCCGCACGAAAGACGTAACGATCTGGGCACTGTCTCGGAGAGAGACTCGGTGAAATAGAAATGTCTGTGAAGATGCGGACTACTTATACCAGGACAGAAAGACCCTATGAAGCTTGACTGTAATTTGGAATTGGGTTCGGGCTTTTTTTGCGCAGTCTAGGTGGGAGGCGTTGATATTAAGTTTTCGGACTTAATGGAGCCATCAGTGAGAGACCACTCTAAAAGAGCTAGAATTCTAATAGGACTCCTTGAATCAGGATCCTTGACAGTTTCAGATGGACAGTTTGACTGGGGCGGTGACCTCCCAAAAGGTAACGGAGGTGTGCAAAGGTTCCCTCAAGCTGGACGGAAATCAGCTGTAGAGTGCAAAGGTATAAGGGAGCTTGACTGCAAGACCAACAAGTCGAGCAGAGGCGAAAGCCGGCCTTAGTGATCCGACGGTTCCGAGTGGAAGGGCCGTCGCTCAACGGATAAAAGTTACTCTAGGGATAACAGGCTGATCTCCCCCAAGAGTTCACATCGACGGGGAGGTTTGGCACCTCGATGTCGTTTCATCGCAACCTGGGGCTGTAGTCGGTCCCAAGGGTTGGGCTGTTCGCCCATAAAAGCGGTACGTGAGATGGGTTCAGAACGTCGCGAGACAGTTCGGTCCATATCCGGTATAAGCGTAAGAGCATTGAGAGGATCTCAACATTGTACGAGAGGACCCGAAGGGACGTACCGATGGTGTACCAGTTCTTATGCCAATAGGAAACGCTGGGTAGCTATGTACGGAGTGGATAATCGCTGAAAGCATTTAAGTGAGAAGCCCACCTCAAGATGAATGCTCTCTATCAGATCGCGGCAAGACAAGCCGATAGATTGGCATCAAGTGTAAGATTAGTAATAATTTCAGCTGAGATGTACAAAGGATCGATTGATTTTGACCTTATATAATATGATAAAAAATTTTTGGTGTCTTAGCTAATTCGGAACAACACTATACCATCTCGAACTAGATTGTTAAACGGATTAGGGGTAACGATAGTAAGGGGGTAGCCCTTTGTGAAAATAACCTGATGCCAATTTATAAAAAAAATTGTTTTTTTAAAACAATACTATATTAAAATTATTTATTTATTTATACATTTTTTATAAATTTAATAGATTTTGGGATAAACTTTGGCTTGGCTTGGTCCCTTAATTAAAAAATAAAAATGTATAATAAAAATAAAAATTAAGAGTTAAATACTACAAAAATACGTTTTTTAAATGTACTTTATTTTATAGTAAAGTTTTATTTTAATTTTATTTTTATAAATATTTATAAAATAATAATTTTGTACTAGTATTATAAAATAAAATATTTGTTTTTAGGAGTAATATAATGACAATTAGTCCACCAGAACGCGAAGCAAAAAAAGTTAAAATTGTTGTTGATCGTGATCCCGTAGAAACTAGTTTTGAAAAATGGGCGAAACCCGGGCATTTTTCTCGTAGTTTAGCAAAAGGACCTACAACAACAACTTGGATTTGGAACTTACATGCAGATGTTCATGATTTTGATGCTCATACGTCAGATTTAGAAGATATTTCACGTAAAATTTTTAGTGCGCACTTTGGTCAATTAGGTGTAATTTTCATTTGGTTATCAGGTATGTATTTTCACGGAGCTCGTTTTTCAAATTACGAAGCGTGGTTAAGTGATCCTACACATATCAAACCAAGTGCACAAGTAGTTTGGCCGATTGTTGGTCAAGAAATTTTAAATGGAGATGTAGGTGGCGGTTTCCAAGGTATTCAGATAACTTCTGGTTTTTTCCAATTATGGAGAGCTAGTGGAATTACAACTGAATTACAATTATATTCTACAGCAATTGGTGGTTTAGTTATGGCTGCAGCAATGTTTTTTGCTGGTTGGTTTCATTATCACAAAAGTGCACCAAAACTAGAATGGTTTCAAAATGTTGAATCTATGTTAAACCACCACTTAGCTGGTTTACTTGGTTTAGGTAGTTTAGCTTGGGCAGGACACCAAATTCACGTATCTTTACCAGTTAATAAACTATTAGACGCAGGTGTTGATCCACAAGAAATTCCATTACCACATGAATTATTATTAAATCCAAGTTTAATGGCTCAGTTATACCCTAGTTTTAAACAAGGTTTAACACCTTTCTTTACTTTAAACTGGTCTGAATATAGTGATTTTTTAACATTCCAAGGTGGTTTAAATCCAGTAACAGGGGGTTTATGGTTAACTGATACAGCACACCATCATTTAGCGATTGCTGTTTTATTTATTGTAGCGGGTCATATGTATCGTACTAATTGGGGTATTGGACATAGCATGAAAGAAATTTTAGAAGCGCACAAAGGTCCATTTACTGGTGAAGGCCATAGTGGTTTATATGAAATTTTAACAACTTCGTGGCATGCTCAATTAGCAATTAACTTAGCTTTATTTGGATCATTATCTATTATTGTGGCTCATCATATGTATGCTATGCCACCTTATCCATATTTAGCTACTGATTATGCTACACAATTATCTTTATTTACACATCATAATTGGATCGGTGGTTTTTGTATAGTTGGGGCTGGGGCTCATGCTGCTATTTTTATGGTTCGTGACTATAATCCAACAAATAACTATAATAATTTACTAGATCGTATGATTCGTCATCGAGATGCTATTATTTCTCATTTAAATTGGGTTTGTATTTTTTTAGGTTTCCATAGTTTTGGTCTTTATATCCATAATGATACATTAAGCGCATTAGGTCGTCCTGCAGATATGTTCTCTGATACAGCTATTCAATTGCAACCAATTTTTGCTCAATGGATTCAAAAAACTCATTTCTTAGCACCAAACGCTACTGCTCCTAATGCTTTAGCAGGTACAAGTCCATCTTGGGGTGGGGATGTTGTAGCCGTTGGTGGTAAAGTTGCAATGATGCCAATTTCATTAGGTACATCAGATTTCTTAGTTCACCATATACACGCGTTTACAATTCACGTAACAGTATTAATTTTATTAAAAGGTGTATTATTTGCACGTAGTTCTCGTTTAATTCCTGATAAATCAAATTTAGGTTTCCGTTTCCCTTGTGATGGTCCAGGTCGTGGTGGAACATGTCAAGTTTCAGCATGGGATCATGTTTTCTTAGGATTATTCTGGATGTATAATTCATTATCAATTGTTATTTTTCACTTTAGTTGGAAAATGCAATCAGATGTTTGGGGTACAGTTAATGCTTCTGGAATTTCGCATATTACAGGAGGTAACTTTGCTCAAAGTGCTAATACTATTAATGGTTGGTTACGTGACTTTTTATGGGCTCAATCAGCTCAAGTTATTCAATCATATGGTTCAGCATTATCGGCGTACGGTTTAATTTTCTTAGGTGCGCACTTTGTATGGGCATTTAGTCTTATGTTCTTATTTAGTGGACGTGGCTATTGGCAAGAATTAATTGAATCAATTTTATGGGCTCATAATAAATTAAAAGTAGCTCCAGCTATTCAACCTCGTGCTTTAAGTATTACTCAAGGTCGAGCTGTTGGTGTTGCACACTATTTATTAGGGGGAATTGCTACAACTTGGTCATTCTTCTTAGCTCGTATAATTTCTGTAGGTTAATAATAAAAACTTATAGATTTTAAGTATTTATAAAAATTTTATAAATATTTAAAAAATTATAGATTAATAATAAATATTTATATTTATTATTAATCTATAAATAAATAATATAAATAAGTATAAAAAAAACTTTTTTAAAATTTAATATTTTTTATTATATACAATATAAAATAATTTGTACAAATATATAATAAATATTTTATTATAATAAAAAAAAATTGTTAATCCGTAATTTTATTTATTTACTTATATTTTTTATTAATTATGTCTCATTCTGTAAAAATCTATGAAACATGTATTGGTTGTACTCAATGTGTACGTGCATGTCCTACAGATGTATTAGAAATGGTACCTTGGGATGGTTGTAAAGCAAGTCAAATTGCTTCTGCTCCTCGTACTGAAGATTGTGTTGGTTGTAAGCGTTGTGAAACAGCTTGCCCTACTGATTTTTTAAGTGTACGAGTATACTTAGGTTCAGAAACAACTCGTAGTATGGGATTAAGTTATTAAGAAATTATTTATTTTCTCTGTTTAACAGAGAAAATAAATAATTTTATTAAAAAATTAAAAATGTTTTATAATACAAAATTTTTAAAACTATTAAATTCTTTTTATTTTAATATTTTAAATAAGTTTAAATCTATCGAAAAATATTTTGTTATTTATATATTTTTACTATTATTAGGTTTTATTTGTGGTAATTTATTTGGTACTTTTTTAATTTTTTTTAGATTTTATACTAATTGGGATGGTCTAATTATTATATTAACAATTTTAGTTATTGAATTTATAAATTTTATAACATATATAAAATCACTTAAGTATCATAAATTAAATAAATTTTTTTTAAAAATATATAAAAATAAAGTTATTTTTTTATTATTAAAAAATTTAAAATTTTTAAATTTTTATAAAATGGGTTTATTACTAGGTTTTTTTATAGACGCTTTTAAAGTAGGTAGTTAATTTTATTATTAATAATTATTAATATTTAATTAATAAATTATATAATATATAAAATTTTTTAATATAATTAAAAATTTATTAAATGTTTAATATTAATTTAGAAACTAGTCTTATAAATATAAATTTTATCATTTTATTTGTAGCAATGATTTTATATTGGTTAAAATCATCTTTTTTTTTAAAGTCTTTTAGTAACTTACCTGATATACTTATTATAATTAGTAATATATTACAATTTACATTTCTTTGTATTCGTTGGGTAAATTCAAATCATTTTCCTTTAAGTAATTTATATGAATCACTTTTATTTTTATCATATAGTTTAACTAGTATACTAATTATTTTTAATTTTAACATTAACGTTGGGGTTGAGAAAAAAAAAAATTATTTTAAAAATTTTTATAACAATTTAGTATCATTATTTTTAAAAAATAATAATCAAATAAATAAAACAGTATATTCAAATAATTCATTTTTAAACTCTATCTTTGGTTCAATTTTAACGCCGTTAATTTTATTATTAAATACTTTTGCTAATTTTAGTTTACCTATTGAATTAAAAACAGCAAATGCTTTAGTACCTGCACTTAAATCTAATTGGTTATTAATGCATGTAACAGTTATGATATTAAGCTACGCTGCATTATTATGCGGTTGTTTATTTTCAATAGCTTATTTAATTTTGACTTTTGTAAGTAATTTTTTATATAATAAAAATAAAGAGGTTTTAGATAATCAATTAGATTCTGAAAATTATTTGTATGAAAATTCTAATTCAATTCAAAAGGACAATTTAGTTTTTAACTCTTATTTTTTTGATATAAATAAAATAGAAACGGAATTTGAAAATACAACTTTTAGAAAAGATTTTATATTAAATAATTTAGTTTCTTTAATGTTAACCTTAGATAATTTAAGTTATAGAATTTTAGGTCTAGGTTTTCCATTATTGACAATGGGTTTATTATCTGGAGCGGTTTGGGCTAACCAAACATGGGGTTCTTATTGGAGTTGGGATCCTAAAGAAACTTGGGCTTTAATTACATGGTTTATATTTGCAATTTATTTCCATACTCGTTTATCAAAAGGATGGAATGGTTTTAAATCTTCCTTATTAGCCAGTTTTGGTTTTATAATTATTTGGATTTGTTATTTAGGTGTTAATTTAATGGGTAAAGGGTTACATAGTTATGGTTTTTTATCATAATAATTATGGGCTAGGAGGGATTTGAACCCCCGACACCACGGTTCGTAGCCGTGTGCTCTAGTCCACTGAGCTACAAGCCCTATTTTTTATATTAAATTATAATATAATTATATTTGTTATAATTTAATTTTACAAGCTCTATTTATTCGAAGGAAATTAAATATGTTTTTTATTAATGCATTAAAAGATTATGTTGATCATATTAATGATATATTATTTATATTAAATGGAAATTTTAATGCTTTTATTTTTTTTAAATCTATTTTTTTGTATATTGGTAACTCTTTAAGTATACTTTTTATTTATTTATTATCCTTTAAGTGGTTAACTGATTTTATAGAATTACCGGCAAATTTTAAGCATAATTACATAGCAATCTTAGAAGGTAAAAATTTATTTGAAACAGCCCTTGAAATTGAGCTTGATAAAAGCTTTTTTTCATTTTTTGAAAATTCATCATTAAACTCTAAAAATTTTTTTACAGGTTTTTTAAATAGTTTTTTTTTAGTTCTTCCTTTTTCAATACCTCAATTATTAACAATTAGAGCTCTTATTATTAATGGATTACCTGCCGGTATTTTTGCTGCTTTAGGAACAATAGTTGGCCAATTTATTTTTTTTAGTTCTATTTTATTCGGTTTTGAATTTTTGGTTTTACCTTTTTTAACTTTTGAACCTTTTAATCTGTTATTAGGTTTATTTTTATTAGTAAATTTACTTTATAATATGATTCATAATCCAAATATGAAAATTATAAATTTTTATCAAAAAGATATTTTATTAAAATTATTTGGATTAAACTTTATTTTATCTTGGACTGAACAAACATCAATTTATAACTATTTTGGTAATTTAACTGTTAATGGTTATTCTAATTTATTACAAACTAATGAAAATAGTAAATATTTTTTTCTAAATAATTTTTCTTATTTAATTGGTATTTTATTAGGTAGTTTAGTTTTTACAGCATTATTTGGTTTTTTAATAATTAATATTTATAATTTTATTTCTAATACTATATGTTCTAAAATTCCTTTTATTATTGTAAATGAACGTTTTCATTATATTAGTTTATTCATAACGACAATTTTATGTTTTAATAATATCCCTTATTATGGCTTTGATTATTTAATTTATGGTCCGTTAGGTTTTGTTTCTGAGGATAGGTTTTTAGAAAACACTCTTCCTAAACCTGTTTATAGTTCTTTTAGAACAAATAAAGATAAAATGTCTGTTATAAATATAGCTACAAATCCATTAAATTTTGATAAATCAGATTTAATAAAAAAAGATATAACTAATTATTTAAAATATGAACAATATAGTTTAGAATCAGAGAGTTTGTGGAAAAATAGATTTAATTTAAGAACAGATCAACGAAGTAGTACTCGCAAACAAATAAATAGTACTAAAAAAAATAATTTTAAACAAATTCAATTTGAAGTTCCTAATTATGAAACACCTAACTTAGAATTATATAGTACAAAACTTCAAAAAAAAGAAAGTGCAATTGAAGATATTTTTACTCAATTATTTAGAAACGATATTTATTTAGGTTATCAAGATGCAAATTCAAAAAATCAAATAAAACAAGTTCAAGTTCATCGCGAATTTAGAGAAAAATATTATAGTAACCCTGTATATAAAGCTTTAATGCATTTAGATATGCACCCTTTTTTATGGGGACAACCTAATTCTTATAATTTAACAGTAAATGACGAAATTGATTTATTTAAACGTCGACTTATTTTACAAAATTATTTAAACACTATTCAAGATTATAAAAAATTGGTTATTAATAATAAAGAATCGTACGCTGAAAAAGTATATAATCAACAATTTAAAGGTTCTTTAAGTTTAATAAGACACTTTAATGCTGTTAATTTAAATTTTGATATTAATAAAAATGATTCTTTAAACTCAGAATTTAATTTAAAAAAGGTTTTAAAGTTTGATCAACCACAATATAATAATTTTTCAAATGAAAATAAGGTATTTTTACATGAAGAACTCAATAAAACTAATTTAGATACATCAAAATATATGAATTTAAATAATACTGCTCCACTATATATTGGATGGGATTCTTCGTTACGAAAATTTCTTATTAAAGCTAGTTATGTACCAGAAAATTTACAATCAGGTGATTTGAGTTATGATTTTAAAGATAATAAAAATATAGCGTCTTTACCTTTTTATTTTACCTTTCAATCATGGTCTCCTGCGATTGAAAATGTTAAAAATCAATCAAATTTAATTCTTAAATTACCATCATTAGAACTTTCATCTGAACAATTAGATAATTTTAAACAAGTATTGCAATTTGATACAAATAAAAATAATGAGTCTCGTAATTTAAAAACAAGTACAAAAAAAGTAATTAGTTCAAAAACAAGTGATTATTTATTAAACCGTTTACCAAATTATAATTGGTATTGGGCAAAATCTAAACTAGACTCAAAATCAAAAAAATATCTAGAATTAGGCGAAACTTTACCAACAAGATTAGATGGTATTGCATGGCCCGGAATTAATGACAAATTATTAATAAATAAACTATTAAATAAATTATAATTAATAATAATTGACAATATATAAAAAAGTTTTTATTATATAATTTTAATATATATTATATATAATATATATTAAAATTATATATGCGAACATAGTTTAGGGGTAAAATATCGCCTTGCCAAGGCGAGGTCGGGGGTTCGATTCCCCCTGTTCGCAATATTTGAAAAATTAAAATTGACATAATTTATATCTTTATTTATAATAATATATAACAAACAAATTATTTGTTTGGGAAAAATTTTTAACTTTTTAAAAATAAATATAAATAAATATGACTGCAATTTTAGAACGCCGCGAAGCTTCATCTTTATGGGCTCGCTTCTGTGAATGGGTAACTTCAACTGAAAACCGTTTATACGTAGGTTGGTTTGGTGTTATCATGATCCCAACATTATTAACAGCGATTTCAGTATTCATCATCGCATTTGTTGCTGCACCACCTGTAGACATCGATGGTATCCGTGAACCAGTTTCAGGTTCATTATTATACGGAAACAACATCATTTCTGGTGCTGTAGTTCCAACTTCAAACGCTATTGGTTTACACTTCTACCCAATCTGGGAAGCTGCTTCTGTAGATGAGTGGTTATACAACGGTGGTCCGTACCAATTAATCGTTTGTCACTTCTTCTTAGGTATATGTGCTTACATGGGTCGTGAGTGGGAATTATCTTTCCGTTTAGGTATGCGTCCATGGATCGCAGTAGCTTACTCAGCTCCTGTAGCTGCAGCATCTGCTGTATTCATTGTTTACCCAATTGGTCAAGGTTCATTCTCTGATGGTATGCCTTTAGGTATCTCAGGTACTTTCAACTTCATGATCGTATTCCAAGCTGAACACAACATTTTAATGCACCCATTCCACATGTTAGGTGTAGCTGGTGTATTCGGTGGATCTTTATTCTCAGCAATGCACGGTTCATTAGTAACTTCATCTTTAATTCGTGAAACTACTGAAAACGAATCTGCTAACGAAGGTTACAAATTCGGACAAGAAGAAGAAACTTACAACATCGTTGCTGCTCACGGTTACTTTGGTCGTTTAATCTTCCAATATGCATCATTCAACAACTCACGTTCATTACACTTCTTCTTAGCTGCTTGGCCAGTTGTAGGTATTTGGTTCACTGCTTTAGGTATTTCGACAATGGCATTCAACTTAAATGGTTTTAACTTCAACCAATCAATTGTTGACTCTCAAGGTCGTGTATTAAACTCTTGGGCTGATATCATCAACCGTGCTAACTTAGGTATGGAAGTAATGCACGAGCGTAACGCTCACAACTTCCCATTAGATTTAGCATCAGTTGAAGCTCCTTCAATCAATGGTTAATTTTAAAATAATTAATTATCACTTTTAAAAAGTGATAATTAATTATAAAAAAATAATATAAATAAAAATTTTTGAAACAATAAATTATCATTTTTTTTATTAATAATATAAATATAATATTCTTTAATTTAATATATACGTAATTAGCTTAGCCTTCTAGCGGAGTCGAACCGCTAACCTTCGGTTTACAAGACCGATACTCTACCAATTGAGTTAAGAAGGCTATAACTATTTTTTATAAAAAATAGTTATAATAATATTATATTAAAAATTAAAATAAAAACAACTAATTTAGTTGTTTTTATTTTAATTTATTTTTCAATTAGATTTATTGACTTAATATCTGGCGAATGAATTGGAAAAATTCTTTCAATACCAATACCCTTTGATAATCTTCTAACTGTAATAGTTGAATTTAAACCGGCTAAATGTTGAGATATTATTTTACCACTATAAGATTGAATTCTTTTTTTATTACCTTCTTGAATTAAAACATCAATTGAAACAATGTTCCCAATTTTAAATAAAGGTAAATCTAATTTTAAATAATCTGATTCAATATCTTTAATTAATTTATTTAATTTCATTTTTTTTTTTTTATAAATTAAAATTTTATTCTAAAATTTTAGAAACTACACCGGCACCAACAGTACGACCTCCTTCACGAATTGCAAAACGCATATTATCTTCGATAGCAATAGGTTGAATTAATTCTACAACCATTTTTACTCGATCTCCCGGAATTACCATTTTTGTTTCAGATCCGTCGTCTGCTGTAAAGTTTTCAATTTTACCTGTAACATCGGTTGTTCTAACATAAAATTGTGGTCGGTAACCTGGAAAAAATGGAGTATGACGGCCACCTTCTTCTTTTGTTAAAACATAAACTTGTGCTTCAAATTTTGTATGAGGTTCAATTGAATTTGGGGCAGCAATTACCATACCTCGTTGTATTTCTTCTTTTTGAACACCACGAAGTAGTACACCTACATTATCTCCGGCAACTGTTTCATCTAAAGTTTTTTGAAACATTTCTAATCCAGTAACTGTTACATTTTTTGTGTCTCCTAATCCAACAAGATCTACCGTTTCATTTGTTTTTAAAACACCACGTTCAACACGTCCAGTTGCAACAGTTCCACGACCAGTGATAGAGAATACATCTTCTACTGCCATTAAGAATGTTTTATCTGTTTCACGTTCAGGAGTTGGAATATAGCTATCAACCTCTTTCATTAAATCATAGATTTTATTAACCCATTTGTTATCAGAAACTTCAGTATTTTCAATTAAAGCTTCTAATGCTAATAAAGCTGAACCAGTTACAATAGGTACTGTTTCACTTGGAAATTCATAAGCTTCAAGTGTTTCTTGAACTTCTAATTGAACTAATTCTAATAATTCAGGATCATCTACTTGATCCTCTTTATTTAAAAAAACAACAATACTAGGAACACCTACTTGCTTAGCTAATAATAAATGTTCTTTTGTTTGTGGCATAGGGCCGTCAGCACCAGATACAACTAGAATAGCACCATCCATTTGAGCTGCACCTGTAATCATATTTTTAACATAATCAGCATGACCAGGACAATCAACATGAGCATAATGACGATTTTCTGTCTCGTACTCTACGTGCGCTGTATTAATAGTAATACCTCGTGCTTTTTCTTCAGGTGCAGAGTCAATTTCATCATATTTTTTACCCTTTTTACCACTAAATTTCTGTAATGCCATAGTAATAGCAGCAGTTAATGTTGTTTTACCATGATCAACATGACCGATAGTTCCAATATTAACATGTGGTTTTGATCTTTCAAATTTTTCGCGAGCCATAGTTTTTTAAAAAAGGATATTTTTTTTTTTTTAATTTTTGCTTGATTTAGTATTAATAAAAATTAATTAGATATTCAATTTTTAAAAAGAAGCTTTTCTATATATTACTACCAAGAAGATTTAGACAATCCAGGTAGTAAACAATTATGAGCCATTTCTCTTAAAATATGACGAGATAATCCAAAATTTCTATAATAACCTTGTGGACGTCCTGTAATTAAACAACGATTATTAAGTCTAGTAGCAGAACTATTTCTAGGTAGTTTTTGTAATTTATTATATAAATTTATTTTTTCGTCTAAAAATTTTTCTTCTTTTATTTTTATTTTTAAATTTTGACGTTTTATTTTATATTTATCAACTAATTTTTCACGTTTTTTTTGACGTGCAATTAAACTTTTTTTTGCCATTTTTATTTTAATAAATAATAATATAATTTATAAATTATATTATAGAATATATAAGAAAAAATATCTTTATTTTCTCTTATATATTATTTTAATAATATATTAAATATTAGTCAAATTTATTTATTTATTTATTTATTTATTTATACATTATTTTAAGAATATATATATTAGCGGAGTAGGGGAATCGAACCCCTAGCTTCAGCTTGGAAGGCTGAGGTATTACCACTATACGAACTCCGCTTGAAAGAGTATAAATACATTTTATAAATAAAATAACTTTTTGTCAAGTAATTAAGTTTTTGGAATATTTGAATTTTAATAAAAAAAAAATTATAATAGTTAAAAAATCGGGCTGTTTCTCCCATTTTTTTATTAAAAATATAAAAATGAAACAAAATAATTTAATTTTATTTTTTATTTCAAGGAGTTAAAAAATGGCAGGGACTACAGGAGAACGCCCGTTTTCAGATATTTTAACAAGTATTCGTTATTGGGTTATTCACAGTATTACAATTCCTTCTTTATTTATTGCTGGTTGGCTATTTGTAAGTACTGGTTTAGCTTATGATGTTTTTGGTACACCGCGTCCAAATGAATATTTTACAGAAGATCGTCAAGAAGCTCCATTAATTACAGATCGTTTTAATGCATTAGAACAAGTAAAACAATTATCAACAATTAATTAAAAAAATAATTTAATATAAATTATTTTAAAATATTTTTAACAATTTATTAATTATGTCATCAAAAAAATCAACATATACTTATCCAATTTTCACTGTTCGTTGGTTATCTGTGCATGCTTTAGCTGTACCTACAGTTTTCTTTTTAGGCGCTATTACAGCTATGCAATTTATTCAACGTTAATATAAATTTTATTTAAACAATAAAATTTATTTAATTAGTTTTTTTTCTTTTTATAAAAGAAAATAATTTTATTATGAAGGATTTTTAAGGTTATGAATAAACCAAACCCAAATAAACAAACTGTAGAATTAAATCGTACAAGTCTATACTGGGGTTTATTACTTATTTTTGTATTAGCTGTTTTATTTTCAAGTTATATTTTTAATTAATATTAATTAAAAATTTATAAATTATTATAATAAAAATTTTGTTTATTATTATTTTTTAAATAATAAAACAAAAATTAAAATGAAGGTTAAATAAATGTCAAATACTGGAACAACTGGACGTATTCCTTTATGGCTTGTAGGTGTTGTAGTGGGAATTGCTGCTATTGGTTTATTAGCTATTTTCTTTTATGGTTCATATTCAGGTTTAGGATCATCCCTTTAATATTTTTATATTTTATTTATTAAAAAATTTAATTTTTTGATTTATATTATTAGTATTCAGTATAGTTGTTAAAAAATAATATTTATATTAAAAAAATATTTTAGTATGACTTTTTTATTAGCAAAATTACCTGAAGCATATGCACCTTTTGATCCCATCGTAGATGTATTACCTATCATTCCGGTATTTTTTTTACTTTTAGCTTTTGTTTGGCAAGCTTCAGTAAGTTTCCGTTAATTAAATTAATATAAATATATATATATATTTATATTAATTAATATATTTATTTCTATTAATAAAATAGATATAATAATTTTAATAAATTAAACTAAAAAAAAAAAAATGAATTTCGAAATTATACTTCAATTGACATCATTAGTATTTATTGTTGCTGCAGGTCCATTAGTTATTGTATTATTATCAACACAAACAGATAATGGATTATAAAAATTATACTCATTTAATTATTTAGTGAATAAATAATTAATATATAAAAAATAAATTAAAAGGAAAAATTATGATTTTAGAAAACCAAATTTTTATTGCTTTATTTATTGCATTAATTAATGGTATTTTTGCTGTCCGTTTAGGAATTGCTTTATACAAATAGATTATTTTAATAATAAAAATAAAAAATTGAATATTTAGTTTTTATAAATATTATAATATTTATAAAAACTAAATATTTATTTAATAAGAATCGGGATGACAGGATTCGAACCTGCGGCCACCTGTACCCAAAACAGGTGCGCTACCAAACTGCGCTACATCCCGGAATACATTTTTTTATGTATATTATATAGTATATAATCTTTTATACTATTATCAAATAATATAATTTTTTTTTATATAATTTTTTATACTATATCAAGAATTATATAAAAAAAAATTATATTAATAATAAACTATTCAATCATAGCATGATAAGTAGCTACAGTTGATGGTGAAATTTTATTTAAATAACGAAAAATCCAATATTTAAATATAGTGTCTAATAAAACAGGGAATGTAGCAACAAATAAAAAAATAAAATTCTCGTTTGGTGGGAAACCAAATCGATTTAAAAAAAATTCTAAAAATAATTCCCAACCACGAGGTGAATGAAAACCAACTAAAAGATTAGTACTTAAAATTAGTAAAGCTGATTTTAAAGTATCACTTAAACTATAAATAAATTCAACTAAAAAAGATTTGAAAATAATAATTTGTGGTTTTAAAACAATAATAACTAAAGTTAAAGTTCCAAATGTAATTAAATCCCCAAAAAAATTAGTTAGTGCTTCAATACTTTTTTGATTATAATTATTTGCTAAATCTAATGTTTTTTTTTGAATTTGAGATTTTAAAATAACTGGAAATTCTAATGCATTAAAACCTGTTTCATAAGTAGCCCAATTAGGTGTTTCATATCGTGTAGGAGTTAAAAAATAATCAAAATATAAAACCTCTTCGAAGTCTTGAAGCTCAGTTAAAGCTTCTTTTTCTAAATATGAATTTAAAAATATATCATCTTGCTGTTTATTCCATAAATAATCAGTTAAAGGAATTAAAATAAAAGTTTTAGCTAAAAAATTTATTATTAATGGAATAAAAATTAAACTTAATAATGATTGTAAAGAAACTAAAATCTGATATCTAGAAATACGGAACTCTTCAATTACTAAATTATTAGAATTTTGAAAAAGTTGTGTTAAAAATCTATTTAAAGTTCTAATGATAGATCGTGGTATAATTCCAACAGGTTCAATAGAACGGGGAAGTTTTGTTTTACTTTTAAAACGAATATTATTATTATTATTATACATATAAAATTATAAAAACTAAAAATATTTATTTCTAACTTTTAAAACTAAAAGTTAGAAATAAATTTATTAAATTAAGTCTTTTTGCAAAAATTGCGCTAATTCAGCAGCTAATACTTCGATTTCTTCTAATGTCATTGGTTGTCCAACTCGTGTTAATGGAATTTGTCTTTGACCCTTTACACAAAGATAAATAGTTCTCCGAGGATTTAAACCATCTTTTAATTCTAGACGAATCGCTGTAACCTCATCAATTGGATAAGTTAAATCAATACGTCTATTTTTTCCTGGGAAACCCCAGCGAAAAATTCGAACTATACCATTTTGTTTATCAAAAATATTAAATCCGCCACCAACACTCCATAAAATAGTTAAACCTAGATAACTACTAAAAATAATTCCTAATAAACCATAAAAACACATTACTAACCCCTGAGGGAAAAAAATAATATTATCTGCATGAATTATTGGTAATAGATTTATATTAAAATAACTCGATAAACCAGTTAATAAAAAATCTATACCCCCAATAGCGCAAATAATAGCCCAAATATAATTACTTGTTCTTCTTGAACCAACGACAACATAACGACGAATTAAATTACTACTCATAAATTTTTTTTAAAATTAAAAAATTAGTTTATTTCAGCCTGGAATATATCCTAATTTTTTGTACGGGGCTTGTCTATTAAAATTCATTATTTCATATAATGCATTTTTTAAAAAACATCTTGGTATAATTAAATCAACTAAACCATGGTGCAATAAATATTCTGAAGTTTGAAAATTATCAGGTAATTTTTCTTTAAGAGTTTGCTCAATTACACGTCGCCCCGCAAAACCTATAACTGCATTTGGTTCTGCAATAATTAAATCTCCTAACATAGCAAAACTGGCAGTTACACCACCTGTTGTAGGGGAAGTTAAAATTGAGATATATAATAATTTTGCACAAGATTGATGTATATGTAAAGCAGCAGAAATTTTTGCCATTTGCATTAAACTTAAAATACCTTCTTGCATTCGAGCACCACCAGATGCACAAACTAAAATAAGTGTTAAACCTTTTTTAGTTGCATATTCAATTAATCTAGTTATTTTTTCACCAACAACAGATCCCATACTACCACCCATAAAATCAAATGCCATAACACCTAAAGCAACCGGAACATTATTTATAAGCCCTGTTCCTGTTTGAATAGCATCTTGAAAACCTGTTCGTTTTTGAGCTTCTTGTAATCTATCCGGATAATTTTTTTTATCTTTGAATTTTAAAGGATCACATGGTGAAATTGTTTCATATAGTGGACGCCATGAACCTGAATCAATTAAATTTTCAATTCGATCAGTACTATTAATTCTTAAATTCGATCCACACTCAATACAAACATAATGCTGTTTTTTAAGGTGCTTTATATAAAGAATAACACCACAATAATCGCAACGAGTCCATAATGCGTTATCATTAGAATTATTTATTTCTAAATTATTTTTTTCTAATTCTTGTTTTGAAATAGATGAATTATTTATTAATAATTCTTGTTTACGTTTTTTTTTTACCCAAGCTAAAATTGACATATCGTTTTCCTTTTTATTATAAAAAACTAATAATTTTGAAAATTATTTTAATACTGATGAAGCAATTTGATCAACTAAGCCGTATTGCTTTGCTTCATGAGCAGACATAAACTGATCCCTATTTATATCTTTAGATATTCGAGCTAATGTTTGCCCTGTTCTATTAGAATAAATTGAAACAACTTCATCACGAATTCTTAGCATTTCTTCTGCTTCTGATAATACAAGTGAGGTTTGACCTTGACTACCACCCGCCGGTTGGTGAATCATAATTCTACAATGAGGTAAAGCTAATCGTTTTCCACGAGTTCCTCCAGCTAAAACTAAAGAAGCCATTGATGCTGCTGTTCCAATACAAATTGTAGTCACATCTGATTGAATATAATTCATAGCATCATAAACTCCAATACCACATGTTACTGAACCACCCGGAGAATTTATATAAAGAAATATTCCTTGAGATTTATCTTCTGCATTTAAATATAACATAATACCAATTAATTGATTTGCTAATTCATCATCTAAATCTTGACATAAAAATAAAATACGATCTCGGTATAAACGATTATATAAATCAACCCATTGAGCTGTTTCTTCTCCAGGTAAACGATAAGGTACTTTAGGAACACCAATAGGCATAAATAAATAAATAATTTTATAAAAAAAAATAATATTAACATTTCAGTTTTTTATTTAATTATAATTCTATTTTATAAAAATGCAATTTTCTTTTCTATATGCCAGGAACCAGAATCGAACTGGTGACACTAAGATTTTCAATCTTATGCTCTAACCAACTGAGCTATCCCGGCTTTATTATTATTATAGTATACTAAATATTTTTTGTCAATTACCTATATTTTATATAAGCTTTAAAGCTTATATAAAATATAGGTAATTAAAATTAATATTTATTGTATTTAAAATAAACCTAAAGTTAATGAAATATCAATTGGTAATGTTGCACCAATACCTAACCAAATTGCTGCTACTGTACCGATTAAAAAAACAGTTGTAGCCACAGGTCTACGGAATGGGTTTTGAAATTTATTAATGTTTTCAATAAACGGAACTGTGATTAAACCTGCAGGAACAGCTGCCATTAATAAAACACCTAATAATTTATTTGGAACTGTACGTAGTAATTGGAAAGTAGGGTAAAAATACCATTCTGGTAAAATTTCTAATGGTGTTGCAAATGGGTTTGCAGGTTCACCAATAGCTGCAGGATCTAAAACCGCTAAACCAATAACACACGCGAATGTTCCAAAAATAGTAACTGGGAACATATATAATAAATCATTAGGCCAAGCAGGTTCACCATAATAATTGTGTCCCATACCTTTAGCTAATTTTGCTCGTAATACTGGATCTGTTAAATCGGGCTTTTTAATAACAGCCATTTTTATCTCCTTATTTTAAAATATATTTATAAGTTTTTTATAATAATTTTTTCTCTATTTATATATTAATATATAATAATTATTAATTATTATATATTAATATAAATAAGTTTTTATAGTGGACCAGAAATACCTTGTTTACGGATCATTAAGAAATGCATTAACATAAATACTGCAGTTAATAATGGTAAGACAAAAGTATGTAAACTATAAAAACGTGTTAGTGTTGCTTGTCCTACACCTACACCACCACGTAATAATTCAACTAATGTTGTTCCTACAACAGGAATTGCATCAGGTACACCCGTTACAATTTTAACAGCCCAGTACCCTACTTGATCCCAAGGTAATGAATAACCTGTAACACCAAAAGAAACAGTACAAACCGCCATAGTTACTCCTGTTACCCATGTTAATTCACGAGGACGTTTAAATCCTCCTGTTAAATAAACACGACAAACATGTAAAATCATTGATAAAACCATCATGGATGCTGACCAACGATGAATTGAACGAATTAACCAACCAAAGTTTACTTCTGTCATTAGATAATTAATTGAAGCAAAAGCTTCTGCTACTGTTGGACGATAATAAAAAGTCATAGCAAAACCTGTTGCTACTTGTACTAAAAAACAAGTAAATGTAATTCCACCTAAACAATAGAATATGTTTACATGAGGAGGTACATATTTACTTGTAATATCGTCTGCAATTGCTTGAATTTCTAAACGTTCTTCAGTTGGGTGAGTAAAGCAATTACTTACCTTACTTCCCTTCAAAACCGTACGTGAAAGTTTCCCTTCATACGGCTCCTAAAGAAATTATGATTTAGGAAGTTTTTCGTCTTCCTGTTAGCTCCTTTTTTTATTTCGATGACAATGGCTGTGTAATGCTTTTTACTGATTTTGCTTTTGCCACCAAGAAATTTTGGGATTATATGGTGTCATCTGGCATAAAAGGTTGATATTGGGCATATTCCTTTTTTTTAGCCTTGCTTTCATTGGTTAAAGGGTTATTACCTGTTTGACCAATAAATAAACCATCATATGGAGAAACATCCCCTTTTACTTTTACATATCTTGTAGTTTTTATTGCGCTATGAGTTTGAATTTCAAGTTTTATAGATCCTTTTTCATCATAGATTCCAAATACCCAGTTTCTATTCTTAACCTTGTGGAAGTATTTCTCCTTGATTTTTGTATGCGCCATAGCATTATGTCTACGACGGCACCAGTCCCATAGTCTTTTAAATAGATATGCATCTAATTCTTGAAATACTCTAGAAGATGTTTGGGTCCTTTTTGATAGAGCCCATCCCCTTATTATAGGGTTTAATTTCATTATAAGTATTTCTTGACTTGAACCTCGGTGTTTTCTTATTGTATCTCGGATTTTACGCTTATGCCTTTTAATACCGTCCTTTGAGGGTTTTATTAAGGTGATGAAATTTTGTGTAGGGTTCTTTCCTGAAACTTTGTATCGGACGCTTCTTCTTATAGGTTGTTGACTTACGTCGAATCCTAGAAAGCTAAAACCATTAGGGTTTTCTGATATGTGGGTATAGGATATTTTTGTTTTATTTTCATTTAGTTTTAGGCCAATTGGCTTTATAAAATTTTTAACTGTTTCCTTGGCGCCTAAGATTATGTTTTTATCGGCATGCATAATAACGAAATCATCTGCATATCTAATGAATGAGAGTGACTGTATGTTATTTGCTTTATGGCCGGGAAGTGTTGAAGCATATTTTTCTAATTCAAATTCGATACCGTGTAAAGCAATATTTGCTAAAAGTGGGGAAATAATTCCACCTTGAGGAGTTCCTTCATCTGGAAAGTATAATTCTTTTTCGATAAGTATTCCTGCTTTTAGCCATGCATTTATTTGTTTTGTGATATTTTTGTTTGAATTACACTTCTTTAATAGGTATTTGTGATTGATTTGATCAAAGCATTTTTCAATATCGGCATCAAGTACCCATTTTGGTTTCTTAAAGATAGCTAATCTTACTGCTTCGATGGCGTCGTATACACTTCTGCCTGGTCTGAATCCGTAGCTATTTGGTTCAAATTGAGCTTCCCATTGTGGAGATAGTGCTAAATAAACTAATGCTTGTTTAGCTCTTTCTTTTATTGTTGGGATACCTAAAGGTCTTTGGCTACCATTTGGTTTTGGTATAAATTTTCTTAAAACAAAGTCGGCTGATCCATCGATTGTTAACTCATTTGATAGTGTTAGTTTTTCTTCTGGATTTAAACCTGAGATATTATCTATACCCGGTGTGTTCTTACCTTGATTTAATTGTGTAGCTTTTCTTGCCGCAAGTAGTTTTGCGAATTTGCTGTTTAGAATTAAATTTTGGATTTTATGAACTTTTTCCCAGTTGTTTTGTTTAGAAGCTTTATAAATTCTAATTTGAAGTAGGACAATTTTTCGTTCGACTGAAGGCCAATGAATTTTGTTCCAACTGTTTATGTTTTCCATTTTAAGTTTTTCCTTCTAATTAAAATTTACATTCATACTTCTTTGTGTCACGTCTGCATATCCTGGGAATTACCCCTTCCTTTTGGTACACGTTATCGTGTTAGGCTTTGGCTTTTTGACACATCCTTCCTTACCTATATATATGGCTGGATGCCTACCCGCCATAAAAAAAAAAGGTGGGAATATAGGTTCGGTTACTCTGTTCATATATAACTCTGTCTGTGTATTTAGACTTTAACTTTTTGCCGATAGCAAAAGACACTCCACTTGAGCTGGTTAACTCTTGTTCTTTGTATGCTATTGCTCTCCTTACGTTACGACATTTTATTCCGTTAATTCTCTTGGCAGATAGTCATGTACACTTGCGAATGAGATTCTACCCGTCGGTGAGCTGCTAAGTAGGTTTACACTTTTACCTAAGCTTCTATCCTTAAAGTATCCAGTTTTAAGGATAGTTAGGTCGCTTTATCAGTGAGTGTAACTGAAAAGGATTTTAACCTTTGAGTTATATACGCTTCAGATCGCACAACCAATCGTAAATTTTACTCATTTTTTTTATAATTATTTAAATAATTTCATAAATAGACTAAACTAAATTTTATTAATTTTTTATTAATATATTTGTATATATTATAAACAATATAATTATAAAAATCAATTATTATTTATAATTATACCGTATTTTTTTAAACTTTGTTTTAATTCAAATATATCGTATTTTTTAATTTTTTCTAAATTAAAAATTTTATCATTAAATGTATAAAAAAAATTAGATTTAAATGAAACTAAATCTCCAATTTTATTAATATTAATTTTTTTTAAAATAAAATAAAGACGTGAAGTTAATTCTAAATTTAAAATATCAAATTCTAACATGTTTACTTTTAAATTTTTATTTATATATACTTTTTCTAAATTATTTTTTGTTTTATAGTTTTTAAAATTTAAATTGATATTTTTTAATTTTTTAGATAATACTAAATCATATTTTTTTGATTGGTTATTTAATATATAAGGATTTTTTAAATAAGTTTCTTTATTTTTGTTTATTATATAAAAATAAAGAAACTTATTTAAAAAATTACTATTTTTATAAGAAAAAATAAAATTTATGTTTTTAAATTTAATAAAATTATTTTTGAAAATATTTTTTTTGGTATTGGTAAGATAAATTTTTTTTTTATTAAAATAACAATTAGTTAATTTTATAATTTTTTTATTAAAATATAAAAAATTAAACTTGTTGAAATATAATTTTGTTTTATATTGATTAAAAAAATTAATTTTAAATTGCTGTAAAGGCAAAAATAATTGAATTAAAATTTTAACCGTTTTATGAATTGCAGAACGGGGGTCTATAGTTCCATTTGTCCAAATTTCTAAAAAGATTGTTTCTTTTTTTGTTATTGAATTTTTTATTTCTATTTTATAATTAACTTTTTTTATTGGAGAAAAGATAGCATCTATTGGAAAATAACCTGTCTTATTAAAACCGATTTTATTTATTTTTTCAAAATCATTATAATTATTTTTATTATTATACATTAATTTATCAAATTCAACGGATTTTCTAACCTGTTTATTATCAAAAATATAATTTATTAAATTATACTTTTTTTTTTTTATTAATGAATTTGTTAATATATTAGAATTAGATAAAAATTGTTTTTTATTTAATTCACGCTGTTTTTTCCATTTTTTATATTTATTAAATAAAAATATATTTTTCTTATTTGATAATAAATTTATTGGTTTTTGTTTTTCTAATAATTCTACTAATTTTGAGTAATTTTTTGAACTTGGTGTATGTATTAAATATTTTTTACCAGAATGAATCAAAAATTTAATATTTAATTGTCCTTTATGATTTAAAGTTGCGATATATTGATCTGGGTCAATAGATTTTATAAAAAAAGGTAATTTTAAATCTCTAGCTCTTATAATACCTGGACCTTTAACATTTAAAAAACCTATTTGTGGTGAAAAAAATTTAAATTCAGATTTTAAAGTAATTTGTTTTATATTTAGTAATATATCTAAAATACACTCGCGCATTCCAGGTAAGGTATCATATTCATGAGACGTCCCGATAATTTTAACAAAAGTAATAGCTGTACCTGGTAATTCTGATAATAAACCTCGTCTTAGTGTATTTGCAATTGTAAGTGCTTGTCCAGAACTCCACGGACCTAATTCAAATCTTCCATAAAATGTTGTTGGATTAACAATTTTAGAATCAATACATGATATTAAAGTATATTTCATTTTATTATATTATTTTATTTATTTTTAATTAAAAATTTATATATTTGATTATAAATAATAATCAAATATATAAATTTTTAATTAAACACGTCGTTTTTTAGGTGGTCGGCAACCATTATGAGCAATACCTGTAATATCTCGAATTAAAGTGATTTGTAAACCAGCGTCGATTAATCCACGTATAGCTGTTTCACGTCCAGGTCCTGCTCCTTTAACCATAACTTTAGCTTGTTTTAAACCCTGATCCATAGATTGTCTTGCAGCAATTTCGGCAGCAGTTTTAGCCGCAAAAGGAGTTGATTTTCTTGCACCTTTAAAGCCACACGAACCTGCCGAAGACCAAGAAATTACTTTACCCTTTAAATTTATAATTGTAACAATTGTATTATTAAATGTTGATTGAATATGAACAACTCCCTTAGGAAGTTTATTAGACTTTATTTTTTTTGATGTAACTTTTATTTGTTTTGCCATAATTTTATTTTTATTTAATTAACCTTGACGTTGTTTATGTTTTGGATTTTTACAAATAACTAAAATTTTTCTTCCTCGTCGAATTAAACGACATTTATCACACATTTTTCGAACTGATGGGCGTACTTTCATTTTAATAAATATTTTTTTACTATATTTTTCTTTCTCTTTTTTATTTATTATTTTTTATTTGATTTAAAACGATAAATTATTCTACCACGTGTTAAATCGTATGGACTTAATTCAATAATTACTAAATCCCCTAATAAAATTTTAATAAAATTTCGTCGTATTTTCCCAGAAATATGCGCAATAACTTGAAAACCATTTTCAAGTTCTACACGAAATATTCCGATAAACATAGGTAAACATAATTAATAATTAATTTGTTTTTCCCCGTTTCCACACCGTACATGAAACTTTCATTTCATACGGCGTTCTATAAAAAAATTAATTAATTTTTTTAATTAGAAGTCATTTCTCAACTATCATTACTAGTATCTTTGATATTTTACTTCTGCTCTAATTTTATAGTTTTTAACTATAAAAACTTTCCTCGTTCCCTAAATTTTATCTATACAAACATGTCATTAGGAATCTACTCTAAATATAGTTTTTATAATTTTACAAATAATTGGTCATTCATAATCTAAAATCTTACTAAACCAAAAAATATATTTTTTATATTCGTAGATTTGTCAATCTTTATTAGATATTCTATCCATAGACTTTATTTTAGATACCCGATTTATTAAAATCGTCTTTATCGAGCTTCATACTTATAATATAGCATGTCGAAATTTTAGTAATAATGTTTTTAAATTAATTATTATTCATTCCATTATTTAAAAAGAGAGTTCTATTAATATAAAAATATTATATTAATGCCTAAGTTTTTACTTAGAAACGAGTCACACTTAGATAAACACTGAGTCACGACACCTTGCATTTCAATTAAATTTTCTTTTTCTAAATTCAATTTACCAAATAGAAAATAATACTTCGCCACCAATTTTACTATTTCTAGCTTCTTGATCTGTCATTAAACCTTTTGATGTTGAAATAATAATAGTACCCATACCGTTTAATATTCTTGGAATATTTTTATAACTAGAATAAAGACGAAGACCGGGTGAACTTAATCGTTTTAAATTTGTTATACAGGGTCTTTTTAAATTACCGCTATATTTTAATTTTATTTCAATTAAATCTAAAGGGTTTAATGATATTTTTACTGATTCAATATAGCCTTGTTTTTTTAAAATTTCACTTATTCTTTGATTTGTTTTTGTATTTAAAACGTTAACAGTTTCATGTTTTGCTAAATTAGCATTACGTATACGTGTTAACATATCACTAATAGTATCATTTATCATAATTTTAAAATAATATTTTTTTTTTAAAGGGCATCCCAAACTCTTTTAATAAAGTTAATGCATCATTATCTGTTTTTGCAGTTGTAATAATTGAAATATCCATACCTCGAATTTGATCAATTTTATCATAATCAATTTCGGGGAACATTAACTGTTCTTCTAAACCTAAACTATAATTACCTAACCCATCAAAACTTTTAGGATTGATTCCCTGAAAATCCCGAATACGAGGTAAAGCTAAAGAAATAAATCTATCTAAAAAAGCATACATACGATCTCCTCGTAATGTAACACTAATACCAACAGCTGTTTTAGCGCGAAGTTTAAAAGCTGCAATGGCTTTTTTTGAACGTGTTAATACACCACGTTGACCGGCAACTAAACTAATTTCATTTAATGAAGTATCTAATATTTTCGAATTAAGTGCAGCTTCTCCTAAACCCCTATTTATTACAATTTTTGAAATTTTAGGTACCTGATGAATATTTTTTAAATTTAACTGTTCAACTAATTTTGGTATAATTACTTCTTTATATTTTATTTTTAAACGTTCCATATTATATATTTTTTATAAAAATTCAAAACTTATTCTATTCTATACAAAATCTTATTATAAAACTTCTGGTGCTAACGAAACAATTTTTGTAAAATCTTTTTCTCTCAACTCTCTAGCAACCGGTCCAAAAACTCGAGTTCCTCGAGGATTATCATCTTTATTAATAATAACGGCAGCATTATCATCAAAACGAATAAATGTTCCATTATTACGTTGTATTTCTTTGCTAGTTCTTACAATAACCGCCCGAACTTTATCAGATTTTTTTAAAGGCATATTTGGAGTCGCTTGTTTAATAACACCTATTATAATATCACCAATTTTAGCACTTTGTTTATAACTTCCTCCTAAAATGCGAATACACATTAACTTTTTTGCACCGCTATTATCAGCTACATTTAAAATTGTTTGTGGTCTAATCATAATATTTTATAGTTTTTTATTATTTATATATTATTTGTGTTTTAATAGGCATTTTATGACCTGCGATTGTTAAAGCTTTTTTTGCTACTGGTGTTGTTACTCCTCTAATTTCAAAAATAACTTTTCCAGGTTTTACAACAGAAACCCAATATTCAGGTGTTCCTTTTCCTGAACCCATACGGCTTTCAGCAGCTCGCATGGTTACAGGTTTATCAGGAAAAATTCTAATCCATAATTTACCATGACGTCTTACATAACGAGTTAAAACACGACGACCTGATTCAATTTGACGAGATTTAATCCAACCAGGTTCTAACGCTTGTAAACCATAATCACCATAAGCAATTTTATTACCACGATTAGCTTTACCACGCATTTTTCCACGATGATGTCTACGAAACTTTGTTCTTTTTGGTTGTAACATAATTTATTTTAATTTTTTTTTTATTATTTATTAATTTTAAGTTTTTTCTCCTTTAAATAACCAAACTTTAATACCTAAAATTCCATAAATTGTTTTTGCTGTTTTATAAGAATAATTAATATCAGCACGTAAGGTTTGTAATGGCACACGTCCTTTACGAACCCATTCTGTACGTGCAATTTCAGCACCATTTAATCTACCAGAAATTTTTATTTTTATTCCTTTTAATTTAGTAAATCTTGTACGATTTAAAGTTTTTTTTAAAGCGCTTCTAAAAGGTACACGTTCCTCTAATTGTTGAATTAAATAATCAGCTAATACTGAAGCTTCTGAATAAATATCTTCTACTTTAAAAACATTTAAAATAATTTCAACCTTGGGTTTATTAAGGCGTTCTTTATAACAGATATTTTCCAATTTACTTTTTAATTCTGTTAAACTTTCGTTTCTATTTTTACGATTTAAAATTTTACTAGGTAATGCAGTATTAATTGAAACTTCTACCAAATCAATAGGTTCTTTTGTTTCAATATTTTGTGTTGTTCTATAACGTTTAATTAAAACATCAATAATATGTGCTTTTGAATATTTTTTAAAAATATAAGAACGGATATTTTTATCTTCTAAAATTAAACGTGGGTAATTATCAAATTTTGAAAACCAAACTGAACGATGTTTTTGTGTAATACCAAGTCTTAAACCTAAAGGATGAATCTTTTGACCCATAATTATTTGCCTTCTAATTTTAATAATATTTTTTATTTGTTAAATAAATTAACGTTTTAATTTTTTATCTTTTTTTATATGGCCTTTAAATGTTCTTGTTGGAGCAAATTCCCCTAGTTTATGACCAACCATTTGATCAGTTATAAAAATAGGAATATGCTCACGGCCATTATGAACTGCTATTGTATGACCAATCATAATGGGAACAATAGTTGAAGAACGGGACCAAGTTTCAACAACTTTTTTCTCATTATTTTTATTCAATTGTTGAACTTTTTTTAATAAATGCTCTGCTACAAAAGGACCTTTTTTTAATGAACGGGACATAGTTTTTCCTTAATAAATAAACCATCTATTTATATATTTTATAAAATATATAACTAATTTTTAAATGATTTACGTCGTTTAATAATAACTTTATCACTATATTTTGATTTTTTACGAGTTCTAACACCTAGTGCTGGTTTACCCCATAAACTTACAGGTTTTTTTCTACCAATCGGTGAACGACCTTCACCTCCACCATGAGCATGATCACATGGGTTCATAGCAATTCCTCGAACTTTTGGTCTTTTACCTAACCAACGCATTGCACCTGCTTTACCAATTCTTATATTATTTGCTTCTACATTTCCAACTTGACCAATTGTTGCCCAACAATTTTGAGATAATAAACGAACTTCTCCCGAAGGTAAACGTAAAGTAACATAATTATTTTCTTTTGCTACAATTTGAGCAACACAACCTGCTGAACGAGCTAATTTACCACCCGAACCAGGTTTTAATTCAATATTATGAACTTCTGTACCTAATGGAATAAATTTTAATGGTAAACAATTTCCTATAGAAATAGCGGCTGACGGAGAAGCTAAAACTGATTGATTTATTTTTAATCCTCGTGGATGTAAAATATAACTTTTAGATCCATCATCATGAATTAATAAAGCAATACGTGCTTTACGATTTGGATCATATTCTATTGTTTTAACTGTTCCATTAATTCCTATTTTATTACGTTTAAAATCAATTAAACGATATAATCGTTTATGCCCACCTCCGCGATGACGGCTTGTAATTACTCCTCTATTATTACGACCTTTTGAACGAAATAGCCAAAAAGTTAAAGATTTTTCTGGCGAGTTAAAAACTTTTGTAATTTCATTAAAATCTGAAACAGATCTACTACGTGTACCTGATGTATAAGGCTTATAAAATCGAATACCCATAAAATAACCTTCTAAATTTTTTCTAATTTTATTTAATCATTCTCAGCCCCAACCCCAAAAATAGGTATTTTTTGGTTTGGTTTAATTGTAATGATTACTCTTTTATAACGTACTTTATAACCTTGTTTTAACCCTAAGCGTTTTTTTTTTGTTGGAGGTAAATGTGTATTTACAGAAGTAATGTTAATTTGAAATAAACCTTCTAAAATTTTTTTAATTTGTGGTTTAGTTAATCTTTTATCAACATCAAATGTATATTTATTCTTTTCAATTAAACGAAATGATTTTTCTGTAATTACAGGATATTTTATTAAATCAATCATATTTTATTTTTTTTTATTAATTTTTAAATACAAGTTTTTAAAAAATTTTATTTTTTAAAAGAATTTAATATCTTTACTATTTATTTTTTAGAATCATTTTTATGATTAATTTAATTAATTATTAAATAAAAATAATTAATTATTAAATAAATATTATAATATGTAAAGTATTAAATATATTATATATTTATTTAATAATTAATTTAATAATATAAAAAACAAAAATTTTTTATTATAAGTTTAATTATTAAAATTTTTTTTACAAAAAATTTTGACACTTTATTTATTTTGTTATAGAATAATTTATAACAAGTTTTTAATATCATTTTTATTTTTTTTAAAAAAAAAAACTCAAATAAATTATAAATTATTCTCTAGTAGAAAAATCAACATTATTAAATAATAATGTAAAGTAAATAGTTTTTTATATTATTTTACTTAAAAATTTATAAAAATTTTTAATTTAACAATTATGTACGATTCTTACGTTGATGATCAAACAAAAAGTGTAGGTCATGTTACACAAATTATTGGGCCTGTAGTTGATATAGCTTTTTCATCAAATAAAATGCCTAATATTTATAATGCCATTTTAATTCAAGGAACAAATCAAGCTGGCCAAGATATATCTATAACATGTGAAGTTCAACAATTATTAGGGGATCATTGTATTCGTGCTGTTGCTATGAATGCGACAGATGGTTTAATGCGAGGAATGGAAGCACTTGATACAGGAAACCCATTAACAGTACCTGTAGGACCAACGACGTTAGGTCGTATTTTTAATGTTGTTGGAGATCCAGTAGATGGTCTAGAAGATGCTTCTCATGAAAATAGTTTACCTATCCATAGATCAGCGCCAGCATTTGTAGATTTAGATACTCAATTATCTATTTTTGAAACTGGGATTAAAGTTGTTGATTTATTAGCACCATATCGTCGTGGTGGTAAAATTGGATTATTTGGTGGTGCCGGTGTTGGAAAAACTGTTTTAATTATGGAATTAATTAATAATATTGCAAAAGCGCACGGTGGTGTTTCTGTATTTGGTGGTGTTGGTGAAAGAACACGTGAAGGTAATGACTTATATATGGAAATGAAAGAATCCGGTGTTATTCAAGAAGATAATATCAGTGAATCGAAAGTAGCCTTAGTTTACGGTCAAATGAATGAACCACCTGGAGCACGTATGCGTGTTGCTTTAACAGCTTTAACAATGGCTGAATATTTTCGTGATATAAATAAACAAGACGTATTATTGTTTATTGATAACATTTTTAGATTTGTACAAGCTGGATCAGAAGTATCAGCTTTATTAGGGCGTATGCCATCTGCTGTAGGTTACCAACCAACACTTGCAACAGAAATGGGTGGTTTACAAGAACGAATTACATCAACAAAAGATGGTTCAATTACATCTATTCAAGCAGTATATGTACCAGCTGATGATTTAACTGACCCAGCTCCAGCAACAACATTTGCACACTTAGATGCTACAACTGTATTATCTCGTGGGTTAGCTTCTAAAGGTATTTATCCAGCAGTAGACCCATTAGATTCAACATCAACAATGTTACAACCTTGGATTGTTGGAGAAGAACATTATACATGTGCTCAGAATGTTAAAGAAACATTACAACGATATAAAGAATTACAAGATATTATTGCAATTTTAGGTCTAGATGAACTTTCAGAAGAAGATCGACAAGTTGTAGCTCGGGCTCGTAAAATTGAACGTTTCTTATCACAACCTTTCTTTGTTGCAGAAGTATTTACGGGTTCTCCAGGAAAATATGTAAGTTTAAAAGAAACAATTCAAGGTTTTAATAAAATTTTAAGTGGTGACTTAGATGATTTACCAGAACAAGCTTTTTATCTTGTAGGAAATCTTGAAGAAGCTGTTGCTAAAGTAGCTATTTTATAAAAAATAATTATAATTATCTATAATTTAAAATGAAGGTTTTTTATGAGTTTACAAGTATGTATTATGACTCCTGATAAAATTTTTTGGGATGAAGAAGCAGAAGAAATTATTTTACCAACAAACACTGGCCAAATGGGTGTTTTACCAAAACACGCTCCTTTAATTACAGCTTTAGATATTGGTGTAATGAGTATACGCCAAGATAATTCATGGAATAGTTTTGCTTTAATGAACGGTTTTGCTTCAATTCAAAACGATAAAGTGACTATTTTAGTAAATTCTGCTGAATCAAAACAAACAATTGATAAAAATGAAGCAGAAAAAGAATTTTTAGAAGCTCAAGAACGTGTTAATAAAACAATTGATGAAAAAGAAAAAGTAGAGGCTGTTTTAGCTTTCAAAAGATCTCGTGCACGTTTTTTAGTTATAAAAGATTAATCGAGTAAAAAATAATAAAAATATATATTATATAATATATATTTTTATTATTTTTTATATTTTGGGGATGGGGGGACTTGAACCCCCACGGTTTATACAACCGGCGGATTTTAAGTCCGCTGCGTCTACCATTCCGCCACATCCCCGTGGTTAACTTTATTTTATATTAAAAAAATTTTTTGTCAATATTTTATAAATTTTTATAAAAATAAATTAATAAATATATTTTAATATGCCAACAATTCAACAATTAGTAAACTCAGCACGTATAAAAATAACAAATAAAACAAAATCCCCAGCTTTAAAATCTTGTCCACAAAGACGTGGTGTTTGTACTCGAGTATATACAACAACACCTAAAAAACCAAATTCTGCTTTACGTAAAGTAGCACGAGTACGTTTAACTACTGGTTTTGAAGTAACAGCGTATATTCCTGGTATTGGCCATAACTTACAAGAACATTCTGTAGTATTAGTTCGTGGAGGACGAGTAAAAGATTTACCGGGTGTTCGTTATCATATTGTTCGCGGTACTTTTGATACAGCTGGTGTTAAAGGTCGATTAAATAGTCGTTCAAAATTTGGAGTAAAACGTCAAAAATAAATAAAAAAGGAGTAAGTAAAAAATGTCTAGACGTCATAGAGCAAAAAAACGTGTTATTTCGCCAGATCCTTATTATGATAGTATATTAGTTCATATGCTAGTTAATCGTATTATGAAAGATGGTAAAAAAACATTATCTTATAAAATAGTTTATCAAACTATGGAATTAATTTCAGAAAAAACTGAACAAAATTCATTACAAATATTAGAACAAGCAATTGAAAATGTTAAACCATTAGTTGAAGTAAAAGCTCAAAGAGTAGGTGGTTCTGCTTATCAAGTACCAATAGAAGTTAATTCTGAACGTGGAACAGTTTTAGCAATTCAGTGGATTCTTTCTGCTGCTCGTAATAGAGCTGGTAATAGTTCTATTTTAAAATTAACAAATGAAATTTTAGATGCTTTTGCAAAAACTGGTGGTGCAATAAAACGTAGAACTGAAGTTCATCGTATGGCAGAAGCTAATAAAGCTTTTGCAAAATTCCGTTTTTAAAATTTTTATTTAAAAAAAAATCTAAAAAAAAAAATCTAAAAATAATTTATAGAATTTAAATATGCCACGTTCACAAAAAAATGATAATTTTATTGATAAAACGTTTACAGTAGTAGCAGATGTTTTAATAAAAATTTTACCAACATCAAATAGAGAAAAACAAGCTTTTACTTATTATCGTGATGGTATGTCAGCTCAAGCTGAGGGTGAATATGCAGAGTCACTACAAAATTATTACCAAGCTTTAAGATTGGAAATAGATCCGTATGATAGAAGTTATATTTTATATAATATTGGATTAATACATACAAGTAATGGAAAACATGGTAGAGCTTTAGAATATTATTATCAAGCTTTAAAAAGAAATCCTAGTTTACCCCAAGCTTTAAATAATATTGCAATTATTTACCATTATAGAGCTGAACAAGCAACAGAAAAATATCAATCAGATGTTGCTAAATTACTTTATGATAAAGCTGCTGATTATTGGAATGAAGCTATTAGATTAGCACCAACAAATTATTTAGAAGCCCAAGCGTGGTTAAGACAACGTAATTTAAAATAAAAATTAAAATCCGTAATCTTTAAAAAAAAATTTTTATTAAAAAATTTAATTTATATAAAAATAAATTATATATAATAAATACACATATACAATTAAGTCTATAAAAAATTAATTGTCTTTTAATTATTAATGTTAACACTTAAAATTTTTGTTTATACTGTAGTAAGTTTTTTTGTTTCATTATTTATTTTTGGTTTCTTATCAAACGATCCTGGTCGTAATCCAAGTGCATAATTTTTTTTTATATAAATTGATAATTATTAATTTTAAATTTACTAAATATAAAATATATAAAAAATATCTTTATTTTTTTTTTAATAAAAAAATAAAGATAAAATATAAGGAGATTTTTTTTATGACTGCTGCATATTTACCATCAATTTTAGTACCATTAGTTGGATTAGTTTTTCCAGCTATTGCAATGACGTCAATTTTTATGTATATTGAAAAACAAGAAATTAATTAAAAAAATTTCTATAAAACAAACACATTAAAATTTATTATGGAAAGTCCCGCTTTTTTCTTTTCAATCTTTATTGGATGTCTTCTATTAAGTATTACTGGTTATTCGCTTTATGTTGGATTTGGTCCTCCTTCAAAAACCTTACGAGATCCTTTTGAAGAACATGAAGATTAATTAAAAAATATTTTATTTTAATTTTTAATTAAAAATTAAAATAAAATATTTTTTAAAATATAGGTTAAATTCCTATAAATCTTAAATTTAATAAATATTTTTTTGCATCCAGTGGGGTTTGAACCCACGATGTCCTTTTGGGAAGCGGATTATGAGCCCGCTGCTTTCGACCACTCAGCCACAGATGCTATAGATAAAATAATATTATTTTATCTTACTATTCAAAGCAAGATAAAATAATATAAAATAATATTATTTTGCTAAAGTTTGCCAACTCATAGTAACATCATCTAAAATAACTGAGCTGTTATAAATCTCTAGAAGAATTACTAAAAATACTGCAAATAAAGCCATAAAAATACCCATTAATACTGTCGTACCCCAACCAGGAGCAACTTTACCATATTCTGAATTTAAAGGACGTAATAAAGTTCCTAATGCTGTTGACATACCTAAATTTTCAGTGTCTTTTTGTGCTGCCATAAAACAAAATGATTTAATTATTAGTTTTACTTTCTGTAATTAAAAAAATATTATACATATAAAATATATATATATTTTATAAAAAAAAATAGATAAGTATCTTTATCTATTTAATGATACGAGGGGGTTCACGAAAAAAAATTGAAAAGAAAATAATACCTAATGTTCCTACTAATAAAAAAGTATAAACTAAAGCTTCCATAAGAAAAAAATAAAAAAATATATATATATTTAATTTATATATTTAGTAATAATATACTAAATATATAAATTAAAATTTATTAAACAGATTGACGTCGACTTGATGTATCTCCTAATTTTAAGAAAGCACCAAATTCAATCTGATCATCAATACCTTCATCAATACCTGCAAAAACGTCACGGAAAATTGTACGTGCACCGTGCCAGATATGACCAAAGAAGAATAATAAAGCAAAACTTAAGTGTCCGAATGTGAACCATCCACGTGGACTACTACGGAATACACCATCAGATTGTAAAGTTGAACGATCAAATTCAAAAATTTCACCTAATTGTGCTCGACGAGCGTATTTTTTAACTGTTGCTGGATTAGTGAATGATACACCATCAAGCTCTCCACCGTAGAATGTTACTGAAACACCTACTTGTTCGATACTATATTTAGATTCAGCTCGACGGAATGGAACATCGGCACGAACAACTCCATCTTTATCTAATAAAACAACTGGGAATGTTTCAAAGAATGTTGGCATACGTCGTACAAATAATTCGTTACCATCTTTATCTTTGAACACCGAGTGACCTAGCCAACCTACTGCAATACCATCTCCACTATTCATTGCTCCTGTACGGAATAAACCACCTTTTGCTGGATTATTACCAATATAATCATAAAAAGCAAGTTTTTCAGGAATTTGAGCCCATGCTTGGGATAATGATTTACCCTCAGATAGACTATTTTGTACTCGTTTATCAATTTCTTGTTGGAAGAATCCTAAATCCCATTGGTAACGAGTTGGTCCGTATAATTCAATTGGAGTTGTTGCTGAACCATACCACATTGTACCTGCAACAACAAAAGCTGCCCAAAAAACAGCTGCAATTGAACTTGATAATACTGTTTCAATATTACCCATACGTAAACCGTTATATAAACGTTGAGGTGGTCTAACACATAAATGGAATAATCCGGCTAAAATACCTAAAATTCCAGCGGCAATATGATGAGACGCGACACCTCCTGGGTTATAAGGATCAAAACCATCTGGCCCCCATGATGGAGCTACTGGTTGAACACTTCCTGTTAAGCCATAAGGATCAGAAACCCAAATACCAGGACCGAATAATCCTGTAACATGAAATGCACCAAAACCAAAACATAAAACACCAGATAAAAATAAATGAATTCCAAAAATTTTTGGAAGATCTAATGCAGGTTTTCCAGAACGTGGATCACGGAATAGTTCTAAATCCCACATAACCCAATGCCAGATAGCGGCAAAAAATAATAAACCAGATAAAACAATGTGTGAGGCAGCAACACCTTCATAACTCCAAATACCGGGGTTACTTGCACTTTCACCAGTAATTGTCCAGCCACCCCAAGATTGAGTAACACCTAAACGAGTCATAAAAGGTAATACGAACATACCTTGTCGCCACATTGGATTTAAAACTGGATCTGAAGGATCAAAAACAGCTAATTCATAAAAAGCCATTGAGCCAGCCCAACCAGCAACAAGAGCTGTATGCATTAAATGGACAGCGATTAAACGACCTGGATCATTTAAAACAACTGTATGAACACGATACCATGGTAATCCCATAAATTATTATATATATAAATAAATTTTTTACTTTCTTTCTTTTTTAATTAATATTATTTAATATAAATTTTATTATACTGTATTATACTATATTATAATAAAATTTATATTAAATGTCAAATTTTATACTTAAAGTTTAATAGTTAGGCTAAGTTTAAATATAGGTATAAAAAACTAATGATGTTACTGATAAAGTGGAAGATCTGACTCTACGCCTCTACGCCTCTACGCCTCTACGCCTCTACGCCTCTACGCCTCTACGCCTCTACGCCTCTACAGGTTTTTTTTTTTAATAAATCCGGAGATAATTTTTATAAAAAACCCGAAGATTACCCATACCCATATAGAGCAAGTTTCGTTTCGTTTCGTTTCGTTTCGTTTCGTTTCGTTTCGTTTCGTTTCGTTTCGTTTCGTTTCGTTTCGTTTCGTTTCGTTTCGTTTCCTGAGGCATATAGTTCAGAATTGTAATTGGACAAGATTGAAAGACCGGGGTTAACACGTATTCACTCAATATATCCTTATGTTTAAGCTGATAATTTAAAGAACGTTTGATAAAACTATTTTTATAAATCTTTAAACATAGTAAAGAAAAATCTACGGTTTTAGAAATTTCTTCTGTACCGCCGTTATACCCTTTCATTAGCGTTTGGATAAAGGGGTAAAACGCTTATAATTTCAAGTTTAAATCGTTATTTATAAATTTTTTATTACAAGGCATCTAGCTCTTCTTCCAGTTCTTCATTGTTACTAAACTCTGATACTGCTTCACCATTATTAAGACGTTTCTCTATTTAGATCATTAATTACCTCCGCCCAATATTGTTACTCTTGATTTATAAAATTTAGTAATTGATAAGCATCGTTTATTCTTTCTAAACGATTTATTTCTTCCTCTTTACAGGGTTCCTATTTATAGGGTTTTATAAATATGAGCTGAAAACGAGGAGGTTCAGGATTACTCCCCGCTTTACTAACTAATACTGACTTTCTTAATGTACAAGTATTTCTTGAATGAATATTTATATGATATCATAGTAAAACTATCCTCTTTCTTTCAATGAAATCATTGTATTCAGTTTCAAACCATACCCTCTTTCTTTAAAGCTTTATTTTTTATCTATGCTAAATTTATGTTATGTGGAGGTTCCTTGGATTTTGGCCAGGCCATTTAAGCTAATACACCTTCTAACGTGACTCCTTGTATACCTTTATAATAAAATCCTTTAATTGCTAATTTAATTCAAACTTCAATTGACCTTTGGCTAAAGCGCTATTAATAGATGGAAAGGCGCTTAAAGAGACCTTCCCAACTATCTTAAACAAATTTTAATTGTTTAAGATAGTTTCCAGTGCTTTACTTTGTGTAAGGCCATAATTGAATAACTGAGAATTTTAAATCTATATCAAGAATATAAACGTTTTTACCAATATCCCTTTTAAAAAAAGGTTTTTTTTCACTTAAAAGTTTGTTAAATGTAAGTGTTTTAAATTCCTTATGCTAAGGATCAGACCAGTTCACCTTTATTTTTAGTCTTTAGACTTTTTAAACACGTATTTAAAGTATAATAATTTCAGGTAAAAAAGAGAAATCACGATTAGTATCCTGCCACCGTTTCCCTACTTTAGTATTAGAAGTATAATCTTTTAATAAATCTTGGACTTACAGGAAGGTTTTGGTTAAAGAATTAATCTTTCCTAAAGATATTTCCCAGAAACAAATCATTAATGGTCTAAGCATTAGGCTTTTACTTAGATCTGGATATACTTTTTCAGGATAAAGCAGGACTTAAAAGAAATTCGTTTAAATTAAAAATATTTTTTTTCCAGTTTTTCTTTAGAGCTGCCGTTAATTGATAGCCGAAAAACGGCTATCTAATTATTTTGGTTTGGAGTAATCAGATTTAAAACGTTTCAATAATAAACTGTTCTCCTTAGTTGTTCCCCTTTAGCTTTTATATTTCCTAAATAATTCTTCTTTCTTCAGACATTTTTTATATAAAAAAATTTAATCTCTTATCATAATATTCCCTATAAAAATAAAAATTCTAATTGCTGATTTGCAATGAGTTTATTTTTATAAGGAGTTTAAAAGATTAATCATCTATATTAATATCTTCTTTTTCAAAATTATTAAATGTATCATTAGGCAAAACCACTCTTTTTACAATTACAGATTCCAGTAATTCCGGTTTTCCGGTTTTCCTTTCAGGTATAAACTGTGTTACAGATGAAACTGTGATTAACTCTCTTATACCCTTCCAGTCTTCTTTAGAACGCCATTCAATACCAATACACCAATAAAACCCATGCTATTTTTTTTTCAAAAGGGTCTTTTTAAATTAACCAATACTTAAAAAACCGTACACCCCTTATTCCTTGATTGAATGATTTAGGCTGACTGGTAGCCAGTATACTTGTTAAATAATTCTTTCCCTTTAAAATAGGAAGGAGGATTTTTCTTTGCGTCTGGCAAAAACAGATCTTTCAAAAAACAAAAAGAGAGGTAAGTTTATTTGGTTATCATATTAATTATTTTATTATTTTATTATTAAAATCATTGATTAAATAATTAATAATTAAATAGTTTATTATAAATTATTTAATCAATATGAATGATTAACTCAATTCAAAATTTAAATCTTTCAAATATATTTCGTTTATATTTATATTTTTAAAATTATTACAAAATAAGTATAACTATTAGAATATCGCTTCCTTTTATGATACTATTATTTTTTGATCTCCCCGTCTATCACCTAGAACTGTCTTCATCCGGATCTTATAGGTTTTTACTAAATTTTTTTTCTTCCAAATCCAAACTTTTATTTTTTACAAAATAATTATAAAAAAACAAAAGAATTCCAATAAGTTTTTAGAAATCCTTTAAAAAAGCGTAGTATAATTAATTATTGTATTATATTAATAATTTTAATTAAATAAAACTTATATACTATAATTTCTATAATTTATTTTTATAATTAATAATTAATAATGATAGATTTTGATTTAAATATTATTTTTATTATAATATATATTGATTTCATTAAATTTTTATTTTTATAAAACAAAAATGATTACTTTTTTAGCTAGAACTTAATAATAATTGAGTTAATTTGAGTAAATTATTTATAGTATATGTATATATTTTTATTTAATATAATAAATAGACTATAAATATTATTAACTATTTTTTAAAGTATTTAATTAAAACATGATAAATTTATTTTAAATTAGGAGATTTTCAATATGACTATCGCAATTGGTAAGTCAGAAGAAAAACGTGGATTATTTGACGTAATGGATGACTGGTTACGCCGTGACCGTTTCGTTTATGTTGGTTGGTCAGGTTTATTACTATTACCTTGTGCATATTTTGCATTAGGAGGTTGGTTAACAGGTATTACTTTTGTTACATCATGGTATAGTCATGGTTTAGCAAGTTCATTCTTAGAAGGTTGTAACTTTTTAACAGCTGCTGTATCAACACCACCAAACTCTATGGGTCACTCATTATTATTATTATGGGGTCCTGAAGCACAAGGTGATTTCACACGTTGGTGTCAATTAGGTGGTCTTTGGACTTTTGTTGCACTACATGGATCATTTGCTTTAATCGGATTTATGTTACGACAATTTGAAATTGCTCGTGCTGTTAAAATTCGTCCATATAACGCAATTGCTTTCTCAGCGCCTATCGCTGTTTTCGTATCAGTTTTCCTTATTTATCCATTAGGTCAATCTGGATGGTTTTTTGCCCCAAGTTTTGGTGTTGCTGCAATTTTCCGTTTCATTTTATTTTTCCAAGGATTCCATAACTGGACATTAAACCCATTCCATATGATGGGTGTTGCAGGTGTATTAGGAGCAGCATTATTATGTGCAATTCATGGTGCTACTGTAGAAAACACAATCTTTGAAGACGGTGACGGTGCAAACACATTCCGTGCATTTAACCCGACGCAGGCGGAGGAGACGTACTCAATGGTTACAGCAAACCGTTTCTGGTCTCAAATTTTTGGTGTTGCTTTCTCTAACAAACGTTGGCTTCACTTCTTTATGTTATTTGTACCAGTAACAGGTTTATGGATGAGTGCATTAGGTGTAGTAGGTTTAGCATTAAACTTACGTGCATATGATTTCGTTTCTCAAGAAATTCGTGCTGCTGAAGATCCAGAATTTGAAACTTTCTATACAAAAAATCAGTTATTAAATGAAGGTATTCGTGCATGGATGGCTGCTCAAGATCAACCACATGAAACATTAGTATTCCCAGAGGAGGTTTTACCACGTGGAAACGCTCTTTAATGGAAGTCTTAGTGTAGGTGGTCGTGATCAAGAGTCAACTGGTTTTGCTTGGTGGGCTGGAAATGCTCGTTTAATTAATTTATCTGGAAAATTACTAGGTGCACACGTTGCTCATGCTGGATTAATTGTTTTTTGGGCTGGTGCTATGAATTTATTTGAAGTAGCTCACTTTATTCCTGAAAAACCTATGTATGAACAAGGTCTTATTTTATTACCGCATCTAGCTACATTAGGTTATGGTGTAGGTCCTGGTGGTGAAGTAGTAGATACTTTTCCATACTTTGTTTCAGGTGTTCTTCATTTAATTTCATCAGCTGTTTTAGGTTTTGGTGGTATTTACCACTCATTAATTGGGCCAGAAACATTAGAAGAATCTTTTCCATTTTTTGCTTATGTTTGGAAAGATAAAAATAAAATGTCAACAATTTTAGGTATTCATTTAATCATTCTTGGTATTGGTGCTTGGTTACTTGTTTGGAAAGCAATGTATTTTGGTGGTGTTTATGATACTTGGGCTGTTGGTGGCGGAGATGTTCGTGTTATTACAAACCCAACAATTAATCCGGGTATTATTTTTGGATACTTATTAAAATCACCTTTTGGTGGTGATGGTTGGATTGTTAGTGTTGATAACATGGAAGATATTATTGGTGGTCATATTTGGATCGGTACTTTAGAAATCTTCGGTGGTATTTGGCACATTTTAACTAAGCCATGGGCTTGGGCACGTCGTGCTTTTGTATGGTCTGGAGAAGCTTATTTATCATATAGTTTAGCTGCTATTTCTTTAATGGGATTCATTGCATGTTGTATGTCTTGGTTCAATAATACAGCTTATCCTAGTGAATTTTATGGTCCTACGGGTCCTGAAGCATCTCAATCTCAAGCGTTTACTTTCTTAGTTCGTGACCAACGTTTAGGTGCTAACGTAGCATCAAGCCAAGGTCCTACAGGTCTAGGTAAATACTTAATGCGTTCACCAACAGGAGAAATTATTTTTGGTGGTGAAACAATGCGTTTCTGGGATTTCCGCGGTCCGTGGTTAGAGCCTTTACGTGGTCCAAACGGTTTAGATTTAAATAAACTTAAAAATGATATTCAACCATGGCAAGAACGTCGTGCAGCTGAATACATGACTCATGCTCCATTAGGTTCATTAAACTCTGTAGGAGGTGTAGCTACTGAAATTAACGCTGTTAACTTCGTTTCTCCACGTTCATGGTTAGCTTGTTCACATTTCGTATTAGGTTTCTTCTTCTTTGTCGCTCATCTTTGGCATGCTGGTCGTGCTCGTGCAGCTGCTGCTGGTTTTGAAAAAGGGATCGATCGTGATAATGAACCTGCGTTATCAATGAAACCTTTAGATTAATTTATATTAATTTAAAGATTTTGTATTAATAATATTTTTAATTTATATTTATTTATAATATAAATTAAAAATATTATTAATAAATATATTATAAATATTAAAATAGTTAAATAATTAATAATTACTTGTTTCTACTGTTCTTAATAAGTCTATCTTTAATTTAGGACCTAAAAATACTCCCTCTCTACAAAAGAAAGATGCCCTTTTAACTCAGCGCAAGCTGAGTTAAATTAAGTTGCTTTCTTATCCACGTCAACTTTTAATTATTTAGAAATACCATCAATATCTTTAAACGTACTATTAATCTTTTCTACATTTAATGTTAAATTATCTACTTTATCTTCTTTTAACATGTGTTATATGTGTATACTCTAATTGTCATTATTCCCCTAACTCTAATCTTTTATCTCTCTAATTTTTATATTTTCTACCACTAATACGGTTTCATATTTATTTATTTATTTATTTATTTATTTATTTATACGTATAATTTTTTAATACATTTTTTTCAATACTATTTATAGCTTTATAACTTGAAGTTATAAAAGATAAAGTGTAAATTTTTTATTCTTTATCTCATCTCGTGTTGTTAAAATAAGCTTTCCAATAATTAATAAAATTACTTTTAACAGCTGAAGATTTAGAAGATAAGTTTATAATTCCTATATCTTTTATAAAACTGTTTTTTCTTAAATTTTGGGTTAAGGATATATTATCCTCTCCTATTTACAATACTTTACCCTATAAACCTTATTGTTTTATATAATTGGGTGAATAGGCTATCATTGTACTTGTAAAGATACTAATAAATAACTATCATACATAGTATTTATGTAACTATCTGCCTCATCATAATAAATATTAATCAAATTTTATACGGAAATGTATAAGTTAAGGCATTTAAAAAACTAGTATTATAAAAATCATCAAATGCGTATAAAACAGTTATTATTATACCATCACCTTTTATAAATAGATTCAAAAGAAGTTCTTTTATTATCATCTTTTCTATGCTTTAAAATTAAAATCTTTCTTTTTGAAATTTTTTGATCTTTAATTTTTTCATTTTTATAAAATAATATAGTATCATCATAAATTTGGTCTACTAATTTTTTATTAGTTTAAAAATAATACTTATACGTATAAATAAATAAATAAATAAATAAATAAATAAATAAATAATTTTTTAAAATTGAATGTTGTTTGCATCTTTAATTAGAGTGTATGCTTTACCACTACCCGTAGGCGCTTTTTTAAAGTTTTATATATATTCATAATTTTTATATTTTTATATATATTCATAATTTTTTAATTGTTAAGTATTAAACATAAATATTCAATACTTAAAAGTTATGCATATTAGATTTAATAATTTAATTCAATATAATTAAATCCTTTACGAAAGGACCATGACTTGCACATAATAACTCACAGTATAAATAAGTATTAATAGAATTTTATATCAATTTGTATCTTTTCTCTTACAAGAATCGTGATAACAATTAAGCACTGGAGACTTGCAACACTTGCTTATTATTATCATTTTTAAAAATACAATTTGAATGAAAAATAAAATAGTCATCCGTAAATTCGATTTAAAGGTTTTTTATATTTTTCATTAAAAAAAAAAATTGTAGTTAATAATAATATAAATTTTTCAATTCCTTTATGATAACATTATTATATTAACACAATTATCAAATGTTATGAAAGGATGGTACTGACCTTTTTTAAATTAGAAGACTTTTTATTGACATTTTTAAATTTAAAATTTTTTGAATTATCCTCTCCACATCATTATCTTGTTTATAAGAAAAATTATAAAAATAAATTACGGAATCAACATCTTTTATATTTAATTTATTGAAGTTTTCTTTTTTTACTATTGAAACTATCAATAGCATACTTTTTTCAAACAAATTAACTTTTTTATAATTTTCAAATAAATTATTATATAAAGTTCTTCATTACATCTTTCTTCAAAAATGGAAATTAGTAAATCAAAATATTTTTCTTTTTTTATTTCATTATTATTATTTAATAATGCATCACTTTTGTAAAATAATTATTATAGTCTTCAAATTCAATGTATTGTAATTGATTGAAACAATTTTTATTTATTAAAGAGAGGATAAATCCTCTATATTAAAATCAAATTCTCACTATTATTATGAATAGTTTTAAAACTTTTATATTTTAAAGACTTTTTTATTTTAAAAAATATTATCAAAAGGTGTATCATAGAACTAAAAGAAAGCCTTTTTTATATTTAAAATAAATTTTAAATATAAAAAAGATTTTTGTTTTAAATTATTAGTTTGATTAAAATGGGTAAAAAAAACCACTCCACCCCATCGAAATCAAACAAATATCATTGTGATTCTTTCAAGTTATACCATTATCCATCCCATATCTGTAATTATCTTGCATATACTTATGGTATCTGAATTTAATTTTTCTATTAAACCGGTACATTTTGTTTTTTGGAAAACTGTTTTTATCTCTGTCTTTGATAAAACAGTTTTCCAAAAACCTAAATTGGAAAATAAATTAAAATAAAATATTATTTTTTTTATTATTTAGATAAAACAATAGTAAATTAATTTTTCCCGTTTTGGTTAAATAATTATAATAATTATTTAACCAAAACGATTTCATTTTTTATATTATAAATAAAATAAGGCTTCATAAAACTTGGCAATATGATGAAAAAATTTATATTATAGTTTTTTTTAAAATAATCTCCACCTCTCCGCTTTTAAAGTTTAAGTCTTTTATTGGATAGGGATAATTACTTTTGATTGTGATAATATGATTAATTTTTTGAAAATAAAACAATTAATTTTGTCTTAAGAAAAGAACTGTTTCATTTAAATAATTTTTAACATTATTATATAATTTGTTTTTTACAATTATACAATTAAAACCAAAGGCTCTAATAATTGTATTTATCAGAATTATTAAAATAATAATTCCAATTACTAATCCAATAAGCTAACGTATGTGGTACACAAACGATAATCCACTTTTAAAACCCTTAATGTTTAATTCTGATGTATTGTTAAAACTTATTTTTTTATTTGAAAAAATTTCTCTTTTTAAAATTATATTTATTTTAACACAATGATTAAAAATCATAATTTGTTTTGTTAATATAAATTCCCCGTCTTAACTTAAATTCTTTTTACAATATAATCATCTAAAAAATTTAATAATTCTAAGCACAAAAGTTGTAAGCGTCATAGAATGGTAAAGCTTTGGAAGAAAAAAGCCCTGTAAAACCTTCCTAACTTTTTGTTTATAAATATTTAATTTACTTAAAAACTGTTTTTCATCCTCTAATAATAAGCAGGCTGGACAATAAATAAAGTTTTTATTTGCACCAATAATTGTTTTAACCTATATCTAGATGATCTTTTATTTCATCAATTTTTTCAACAATTATTTAGGGAAAGAATTTATTTTTCAACCAGATCCTATTAAATTCTTTCATTCTAAAATTAAGATTCTTACGAAATTAAAAATTTATAAGTTATAAGTTATAAGTATTAAAGTAATTAAAAATTTTTTAATAGATAAAATGATTCAATTTTATATTGACTAAAAATATATAATAAGTTATAATAGTTTTATTATAAAAAAAGCCTACTTAGCTCAGTTGGTTAGAGCGTCCGTCTCATACGCGGAATGTCACTAGTTCAAATCTAGTAGTAGGCAATAAATATTATTTTGACTTAAAAAAAATAGATTGTTATAATAATTAAAGAGGGGGTTGTAGTTCAATTGGTTAGAGCACTACCCTGTCACGGTAGAAGTTGCGGGTTCGAGTCCCGTCAGCCCCGATTTTAATATAAATTAAAAAATTCATAATTTATATAAATATTTAGTTTTAGTAAGTTTGGTTTAGTTTGGTCCCTTATATTAATTATATAATAAATAATAATAATAAAAAATAACAATAATTATAATAATATTAAAAATAAAATTATGAGTTGAATTACTTGTTTTTATTTATTATAAATAATAAATAAACTCCTTTTAACTATTATAGTTAAAAATAAAATAAAAATTTTTAAAAAATAATTTTTATATTTATTAAGTAGTTAATTATTAAATTAATATAAAATAACTATGGCAACAACAAAATTTCCAAAATTTAGCCAGGGGCTAGCAAACGATCCTACAACTCGTCGTATTTGGTTTGGGATTGCTACAGCACATGATTTTGAAAGTCATGATGGTATGACTGAAGAAAATTTATATCAAAAAATTTTTGCTTCACATTTTGGTCAATTAGCAATTATTTTTTTATGGACTTCAGGTAACTTATTTCATGTTGCTTGGCAAGGAAACTTTGAACAATGGGTTAAAAATCCATTAAATATTCGTCCAATTGCTCATGCAATTTGGGATCCGCACTTTGGTCAACCCGCAGTTGAGGCATTTACACGAGGAGGAGCTTCAGGTCCTGTTAATATTGCAACATCGGGAGTATATCAATGGTGGTATACAATTGGTATGAGAACAAACCAAGATTTATATATTGGTTCAATTTTTTTATCTTTAGCCGCAACAGCATTTTTATTCGCAGGTTGGCTTCATTTACAACCTAAATTTCAACCCGGCTTAAGCTGGTTTAAAAATGCAGAATCACGTCTAAACCACCATTTATCTGGTTTATTTGGGGTTAGCTCTTTAGCTTGGACAGGTCATTTAGTTCACGTAGCTATTCCTGCAGCACGTGGAGAACGTGTTGGATGGGATAACTTTTTAACAACATTACCGCATCCACAAGGATTAACACCTTTCTTTACGGGTAATTGGGCCGCATATGCAGAAAATCCAGATACTGGTAATCATATTTTTGGTACTGCCTCAGGATCAGGAACAGCTATTTTAACTTTTTTAGGTGGTTTTCATCCACAAACACAAAGTTTATGGTTATCAGATATGGCACACCATCATTTAGCGATTGCTGTTTTATTTATTGTAGCGGGTCATATGTATCGTACTAATTTTGGTATTGGACATAGTATGCGTCAAATTTTAGAAGCACATACTCCACCAGCTGGAGGTCTTGGTGCTGGTCATAAAGGTTTATACGATACAGTAAATAATTCATTACATTTCCAATTAGGTTTAGCTTTAGCGTCGGTAGGTACAATTTGTTCATTAGTGGCTCAACACATGTACTCATTACCTCCTTATGCATTTTTAGCACAAGATTTTACAACTCAAGCTGCTTTATATACTCACCATCAATATATTGCAGGTTTTATTTTATGTGGTGCATTTGCTCACGGAGCAATATTCTTTATTCGTGATTACGATCCAGAAGCAAACAAAGGAAATGTTTTAGCACGTATGTTAGAACATAAAGAAGCTATTATTTCACACTTAAGTTGGGTAACTTTATTTTTAGGATTCCATACTTTAGGTCTTTATGTTCATAATGATGTAATGCAAGCCTTTGGTACACCTGAAAAACAAATTTTAATTGAACCTGTTTTCGCTCAGTGGATTCAGGCTTCACACGGTAAAACTGCATATGGTTTTGATTTATTATTATCTCAACCAAATAGTGCAGCTTACTCAGCTGGACAAAGTCTATGGTTACCGGGTTGGTTAGAAGCAATTAATAGTAATACCAATACTTTATTTTTAACAATTGGTCCTGGTGATTTCTTAGTTCATCATGCTATTGCTTTAGGTTTACATACAACAACATTAATTTTAGTTAAAGGGGCTTTAGATGCTCGTGGTTCAAAATTAATGCCTGATAAAAAAGATTTTGGTTATAGTTTCCCTTGTGATGGTCCAGGTCGTGGTGGAACATGTGATATTTCAGCATGGGATGCTTTTTATTTAGCAGTATTTTGGATGTTAAATACAATTGGTTGGGTAACATTCTATTTCCATTGGAAACATTTAGGAATTTGGCAAGGAAATGTAAACCAATTTAATGAATCATCAACTTATTTAATGGGTTGGTTACGTGATTATTTATGGTTAAATTCATCACAATTAATTAATGGTTATAATCCATTTGGTATGAATAGTTTATCTGTATGGGCTTGGATGTTCTTATTTGGACATTTAATCTATGCTACAGGCTTTATGTTTTTAATTTCATGGCGTGGATATTGGCAAGAATTAATTGAAACATTAGTTTGGGCTCATGAACGTACACCAATTGCAGCTTTAATTCGTTGGAAAGATAAACCTGTTGCTCTTTCAATCGTTCAAGCTCGTTTAGTAGGTTTAGCTCACTTTAGTGCTGGATATGTTTTAACATACGCCGCATTTTTAATTGCATCAACATCTTCAAAATTTGGTTAATTTACTAAAAAAAAAAATAATTTTATAAGGTTAAAATAGAATGGAAGTAAACGTTTTAGGTCTTATTGCAGTAGCTTTATTTATTTTAATTCCCACATCTTTTTTATTAATTCTTTACGTAAAAACAGCAAGTGCGAATGAAAATTAAAATTATAATGATTGTCAATTTTTATATTTATTAAATATAAAAATTGACAATCATTATAATTTTATATTATATTTATAATATTAAATTAACTTTTTATAAAAAAAGAAATAAAAAGGCGGCTGTAGCCAAGTGGTAAGGCATCAGATTGTGACTTTGACATTCGCGGGTTCAAGTCCCGTCAGTCGCCCAAATTTTATAATATAAATAATTTTATATTTGAAAATAATTAATTTATTAATTATAATAATAAATTATTAGGAAAGGTGGCAGAGTGGTTGAATGCTTCGGTTTTGAAAACCGGCGTACTTTCACGAGTACCGAGGGTTCGAATCCCTCCCTTTCCGAAAGATAAAAGGAAAATAATTATTATTTTTCTTTAATAAAAAAGTTTCTATAATACTAATAAAATAAATTACTTCTTTTATTAGTATTACTTTTGAAAAAAAGGGATAAAAAATTAGTAAAAAAATTGTAAACCTCTAGTTAAGCAAAATTTATTTATACCTTAAGACTCAAAAAATATTAAAAATAAAAAATTATTTTTATTTTAAAAAGTAAAACTATTATTTCATATATTTGAAAATAGACTGATCATACTTTTTCTATAAAAATAATTATGTTTAATTTATATTTATTAATTTTATTATAAACTATCAATATATAAGTATTTGCTCTTCGAGGGACTCGAACCCTCACGCTGAAAGCACTGGTTCCTAAAACCAGCGTGTCTACCAATTCCACCAGAAGAGCTAATTTATATTAAAAAAATTTATTAGGTTTTATTAATAAAACCTAATAAATTGTAATATATTTACTAAAAAAATACAATATATTTAACTTAATTATTAATTAATTAACGATTACTTAATAAATCAGTTAAACCTTCTTTTAAAAGAGCTTCTGCTTCTTCATTTAATGTATTTGTTTCGCGAATTATTTCGCCATATTTTGATTTATTTGTTGATAAATACTGACGTAATTCAACTAAGAATGAGCGTACTTCATTTACAGGAAGGGTATCTAAATAACCATTTGTACCAGCATATATAGTAGTTACTTGATCTTCTAATGATAATGGTGATGATTGTGGCTGTTTTAAAATTTCTCGTAAACGTTGACCACGAGCTAATTGCTTCTGTGTTGCTTGATCTAAATCAGAAGCAAATTGAGAAAAAGCTTCTAATTCAGCAAATTGCGCTAATTCTAGTTTTAATTTACCAGCAACCTGTTTCATAGCTTTTGGTTGAGCAGCTGAACCTACACGAGAAACCGAAATACCCACATTGATAGCAGGACGTATACCAGAATTAAAAATATCTCCTGAAAGGAAAATTTGACCATCTGTAATTGAAATTACATTTGTTGGAATATAAGCTGATACATCACCTTCTTGAGTTTCAACGATTGGTAAAGCTGTCATACTTCCACTACCTAATTGATCACTTAATTTAGCTGCACGTTCTAATAAACGTGAGTGTAAATAGAAAACATCTCCAGGAAAGGCTTCACGACCTGGTGGACGACGAAGTAATAATGACATTTCACGGTAAGCTTGAGCTTGTTTTGATAAATCATCATAAATAATTAATGTATGACGACCTTTATACATAAAGTATTCTGCAAGCGATGCACCAGTATAAGGAGCTAAATACTGTAATGTAGCAGGTGAATCGGCAGTTGCTGCAACAATAATTGTATAATCCATACAACCTCGTTCTTCTAACGTATTTACTACTTGAGCAATAGAAGCTGCTTTTTGACCAATTGCAACATAAACACAAATAACATCTTTACCTTTTTGATTAATAATTGTATCAAGAGCAACTGATGTTTTACCAGTTTGTCTATCTCCAATAATTAATTCTCGTTGTCCACGTCCAATAGGGATCATTGCATCAACTGCAACTAAACCTGTTTCTAAAGGTTCATGTACTGAACGACGTGAGATAATACCCGGTGCTGGTGATTCAATTAATCTAGTTTCCGCAGCTTCAATATCACCTTTACCATCAATTGGACGAGCTAAAGAATTTAAAACACGCCCTAAACATTGATCGGAAACAGGTATTTGGGCAATTTTACCTGTAGCAACAACAGATGAACCTTCTTGTACTGTTAAACCTTCACCCATTAGTACAGCACCAACGTTTTTAGATTCTAAATTTAATGCAATACCAACAGTACCATCTTCAAAATCTAATAATTCACCGGCCATTGCTTTTTCTAATCCGTAAATACGGGCAATACCATCACCAACTTGAAAAACAGTTCCTACATTAACTACTCGCATGTCTTCATTGTATTGAGCAATTTGACGTCGAATAACACTACTAATTTCGTGTGCTTTAATTGTATATGCCATTTTTATATTCCTATTATTTTACTTTTTAAGTAAAAAAAATTTTTTCTGTTTTATTATAAAAAGGAAAAACACCCTATTTTTAAATTTTTAGTTAAAACTTATTTATTTATATATTTAATTAAAAGAATATTTTTTAATAGAAGTATATTTATTAATTTTAACTTTATTTACCCAAGGATGAAATGTTTTTGATTTCATTCTAAGTTTTAATTGATCTCGAACTTGTTTTAAAGATAACAATACAATTTGTTGTGAAATCTGTTGAATCGCTTTTTGTTGTTGTAAACGGATTGCTGATTGTCTTGTTTCTTTTAAACGGGCCGTTTCTTCTTCTGCTTGTTCAATACATAAATTTTTTTCACGTTCAGCAGCAATTAAACCCTGTTCTCGAATTTCATTAGCTCTTATTTTTGCACTTTCTAATTGTGAAATTGCCTGATCCATTTTTTCTTGGATTTCTTGAGCACGGGCATCAGCTGCACATATATTTTGTAAAATTTTTTTTTTACGATTTTCTAATAACTCACGTACAGCATCGCCAACAAAAGTAACAACAACTGCAATAACAACTGCTAAATTTATAACATTTGTTTCTAATATATTAGTATTAATACCGAAACCATGACCAAAAAACATACAATTTATTTCTATTAAATTCATAAAAAAATCCCCAAATTATTATATTAACTGATTCTATAAATATTTAATTAAATATTTATAGAATCAGTTAAATTTTTAATATTTTTAAAAACTATTAATATTTTTGGATTAATTTAATTATGAAGCAAATGGATTAGCAAATAATAATGCTAATGCAACAACAAGACCATAAATTGTTAAAGATTCCATAAATGCAAACGATAATAATAATGCACCACGAATTTTTCCTTCTGCTTCAGGTTGACGTGCAATCCCTTCAACAGCATAACCTGCTGCTGTTCCTTGCCCAATTCCAGGACCAACAGCAGCTAAACCAACAGATAAACCAGCAGCAATAACAGAAGCAGCAGCGATAAGTGGATTCATAATTAATAATCTCCTAAAAGTTATATAGTGTATAATAATAATAACAACCATTATTTATAATTTATTTATAAATTATTTTATTTAGTTTAAATTTTTTTAATGATGATCTTCTACAGCTTCACCAATATATGCCCCAGCAAGCGTTGCAAATACTAAGGCTTGAATTCCACTAGTAAATAAACCTAAAAGCATAATAGGTATAGGAACAATCAATGGAACTAAAGCAACTAATACAGCAACAACTAATTCATCAGCAAGAATATTCCCAAAAAGTCGAAAACTTAATGATAAAGGTTTTGTAAAATCTTCTAATACATTAATTGGTAATAAAAAAGCCGCTGGCGAAATATAGCGTTTAAAATAACCTAAACCTTTTTTACTTAAACCTGCATAAAAATAGGCAATTGATGTTAATAATGCTAAAGCAACGGTTGTATTAATATCATTAGTTGGGGCTGCTAATTCTCCATTTGGTATTTCAATAACGTGCCACGGTATTAAAGCACCAGACCAGTTTGATACAAAAATAAATAAGAAAATTGTTCCTAAAAATGGAACCCATTTTTCATAGTCCTCTTCTCCAATTTGTGTTTTTGCTAAATCACGAATAAATTCAGTAAAAAATTCTGTTAAATTTTGTAAACCTTCTTCTGGTATTGGTTTTAGTTGATTATTTGCTAAAAAAGAAATCGTAGCGATTATTGCAAAAACAAACCAAGAAACCATTAGAACTTGTCCATGAATAGAATAACTACCAATTTCCCAATAATAATGTTGACCTACAGATACTTCTGCAGAATCAAATAAAAGATTTACTTCACTTAACATATTAATTTGGCTTTTATAAAAATTTTATACCTTTTTAACAACCATTTTAGTTTTATTTCATATTTTTTTTTGTATTTAAAATTTCTTGTCCTTGTTTAATAGAAAATTCAAATTCCTGTAATAATAATTTTATTGATGGCATAGAATCATCATTTGCAGGAACTATTAAATCTGAAATTGAAGGATCACAATCAGTATCTAGTATACTTATACTACGAATACCTAATTTATTACATTCTTTTAAAGCATTAATTTCTTCATGTTGTCCAATTATTATAACAATATCAGGTAAAACTTCCATATTTTTCATTCCACCTAAATATTTATTTAATTTTTCTTTTTTTTTTACTAAATTAGCAGCTTCTTTTTTTGGTAATTTATTAAATAAACCTTTTTTTTCTTGTATTTCTAAATTTTTTAATTTTTTAGTTGATAAATAAACAGTTTTCCAATTTGTTAACATACCTCCTAACCATTTTTCATTAACATAAAATGAATTACAATTTAAAGCTGTTTCTGCAATTAAATTTGATGCCTGTTTTTTTGTTCCTACAAATAAAATTTTTTTACCATTAGATGTTGATTTTGTTAAAAATTTACAAACATAATTTAAATGAACATAAGTTTTAATTAAATCAATTAAATGAATACTATCTTTTTCAGTATAAATAAAAGGTTTCATTTTAGGGTTCCATTTTCTTGCAGGATGCCCTAAATGCATTCCAGCTTGGACCATTTGTTCTAATGTAATTGTCATTATTAATAGTTAATATCTTGTTTTTATAAAAAACCATGTTTTTATCATTCAGTTGACTATTGTATATTTTTTGGTTTTGATTTGACAATTGTTTTAATTTTTTGTTAAAATCTAATAGCAAATAAATATATTTAATTAAAATTATTATAGTCAATTTTATTATAACACAAAAGTTATAATAAATTCAATATAAAAATTTTTACTAAGTTAATTTATAAAAACTTAAAGGCTTATAGTCTAATGGATAAGACAAGTACCTTCTAAGTATTGAATACAGGTTCGAATCCTGTTAGGCCTATATAATAATATTAATATATATTATTATATATATATTAATATTATTTATTAAAAAAAAGGAGAGATGGCTGAGTGGTTTAAAGCGACTGATTGCTAATCCGTTGTATAATATTATTTTATACCGAGGGTTCGAATCCCTCTCTCTCCGAAATTATTTAAAATATTTAAAATTATTTATATTATATATTTATATATTAAAATTGAAAAATTAATTATTTTTTATTATAATAATAAAAAATAATTAATTTATTTATTCCTCAGTAGCTCAGTGGTAGAGCAATCGGCTGTTAACCGATTGGTCATAGGTTCAAGTCCTATCTGGGGAGTTAATTTTAAAAATTTAAACTATCACCACGACGATATTGAAGATAAGCTGCTACTAAAAGACCACTAATCGTTACCGGTACTAATCCTAAAACAATTCCTGATAATAAAGGTTCTACCATAATAAAAGATAAATAAAAATAAAAAATTAATTTTCACTAATTTAACTAATTTAATTAATATAAATATAATTTATCTAAATTATATTTATATTAATTGAATTTTTACAACTGCTAAATAAAAAATTGAAGCCATAATAAGGCCACCGATTAATAAACCAATATAACTAATTAATGTTAACATAAAAATATTTTAATTTAAATTAATAATATTATATTTTTATATTTTAATAATAACTATTATTAAAATATAAAAATATTAAAAATTCATTTCAGCTAATTGAACTTTTTCAACTTGTTTTTTCTTAAGTACTAAGAAAATTTGAGTAATAAAAATAGTAATTAAAAAAATGATTAAACCTTGAACACGGGCTGGGTTTTGTAAAACGATCTCTGTTTCAGCTTGTCCAAAACCACCAACATTAGGATTATTTGTTAAAGGTTGATCAATTTTAACAGCTTCTCCCTCACTAACAATAATTGTTGGTCCGGCTGGAATTTTTTCTGTAATTGTTTCACCGTTTGAAGTTTCAATTACAATACTTGTAGATTTTTTACTTGTTTTAATCTCTGTGATTTTTCCAGAAACTGAAGAATTAAAAATATTATTATTACTCTTTGATCCATCAGGATATAATTGTCCACGACCTCTATTACCGCCTAAGTAAATAGGAAACTTTAAATAATTAACATTTTTATCGTTTGCCGGATCTGGAGAAAGAATAGGAACAACCATTTGGCTATAATCTTTTCCTGGTACAGGGCCAGCAACTAAAAGATTTGATTGGGTATCACTATAAGGTTGATAATACAATTGGCCAACCTTTGTTTTCATTTCCTCTGGAATTCTATCTGTAGGTGCTAAAGAAAAACCTTCAGGTAATATTAAAACCATACCTACATTTAAATCACCTTTTTTACCATTTGATTGAACTTGTTGAATTGATTTATCATACGGAATTTTAATAGAAGCTTCAAAAACACTATCAGGTAATACTGCTTGAGGTACTTCAATTTCAACTGGTTTTTGAGCTAAATGACAGTTAGCACATACAATACGTCCATTTGGCTCACGTGGATTTTGATAATTCTGTTGAGCAAATATAGGATAAGCTTTTGCTATTTGATCATATGTAAAAAAATTTAATGTAAATAAAAATAAAAAAACTAAATTTTTTGTTTTTACCATAAAAATAATAAAATAAAAAATGAATTAGTAGTTGTAAAGTAAACTACTTTTATTTCCTTTTATTTTAACTTATTTTATTAAAAATAATTTAAAACTATATATATATATGTTATTTATATAAAATAACAAAATAATTAAAGGCCTTTATATGAAAAAGTTTTTATTTTAAAAATATCTTCTCATTAATTATTATAATTTATTAAGTAATAAAAAACAAAATTTATATCTAATTACTTTTAAAATAATAATATTTTAATGACAGTTTATTTAATTCAAAATCGTAAAAACGTTCATTACATAATATATAATAAACCAAATAATCAACAAACTCATTATTTAATTCTAATAAATTAAAACAATTAAAAATTAAATTAGAAATTAAATTAGAAATTAAAATATAATATTCCATTATTAAAATATTATTCCAACTTATTTCAGGTTTAAAAAATATATTTATAAAGTTATAATTATTAATTTTATTTGAATTTAAAAACATATTTTGATCATTAATAAAATTATTATTAATTAAAAAACTATTTGAATTATTATTATAATTTAAAGAAAAATAATAATATTTTGATGATTGTTTAAGTAATAAAGTTAAAGAATTGACTTTTTTAGATTTTTTGAATGACCAATTCATAATATTAGTATTTTTTAATTTTAAATTGGGTTCCCACCAATAAGGAATTACAGACCATAAATTAAAATTAGAATTAGAATTTAACGATATTTTTCTATTTAATTCATTTTTATTATAATTATTTTTAATTATTTGTTTATTATTTTTTTTAAATGAATTTTTTGAATTTTGAATTAATACTTGTTTTAATAATTGTGGTTTTAATGTTTTATAAAAATTATTTTTATTAATCATAATATTTAATAACCAACTAAGTTCTTTTAAATCATCAATTGCAAAATTTGAAAAATTTTTTGAGTTCGTATCTAATAATATTTTACTTTCAGATATTTTTCCATTAATAATAAAAAATAAATAATTTTCAAAATCTTCTTTATTAATTAATTTTTTTATAGAATTTTCTATAAATAATTTTTTTTTAATTTTAGAATTTAATTTATTTTTAACTGACCATAGATTTATAGTATTAAAATTCTGAATAGGTTTTTTTAATATAGTTAAAACTAAAGCTTTTCCTCCAATATAATAAGAGACTCTATTAATAAAAAATGAATCACTAAATATAAGTTGTTGAATATCCTTTTGTTTTTTTATAGAAACTTTATTATATAAATTAAAATAATTTTTTGTGTTTAAATATTTTTTTGTAGTATTAAAATTATTTTTAATAAGTTTATTATTTAAATTTTTAGTTAATGAAAAAATTTTATTATTTTCACAATAAAATTTTTTATTACTTATTAAAATTATATTACTTGTTAATTTAAAATTATAATTAATTAATTTATATTTTAATATATTATTATATTTAAAAGTTAGAAAGTCTTTATCAAACACTAAATTATTATTTATATCAAATTTATAAATAATATTATTAAAATAATATAGTTTATAATGTAATAAATTTTTTGAATAATTATAAAATAAATTAAATGATAAAATTAAAGGATTATTCATAATATACGTTGAAAATAATAATAGTCGAGAACTAAATATATTAACTTTGAATAATCTATTAATATATTTATTAAATTTATTTATAAAATAGTCTTTTTGTTTTTTATTAATGATTAATTTATTAATATTACTTTTTTTATTCAATAAATATAAAGATCTAATAAATTTTCTATTTTTTTTATAAAAAATGGTTCTTGAAATTTGTTTTAATACACTTATTTTAGTTTTTTTTACCCATTTTTTTTTAACATTAATATTTTCTCTAAAATTTAATTTTTTATAATTTAAAATAAATTTTGAAAAATCAAACAAGCTTACCAATTTTATTTGATTAAAATAATTATAATTAATCATTAAAGAATTTATTAAAGTTCCTAATTCATAAGATTTATATTTAAAAGAATTATTTCTAAATTTGATAATTTGAATTCCATACTCAATTTCTTCAAAATCAGGTATTAATTTATTGTTAAGATTTAAATTACTTACCAATTTTAAATTCTGTTGTTTTTTTAAATTAATATAATTATAAATTGTTTTTAATAATGATATATTTAATGAAGAAGATAAATCAGCTGCACTTAAACCAGTTGTTTGATTTGCAAAAAACTCCCAATTAATATTATTATTTTTTGAATAAAACTTTAATAACTCAAAACGCTTTTGTTTACCTGGAAGATCAATATAAACAATTTTACTTAATCTACCAGGTCTAGTTAATGCTGGATCTAGAGTCTTTGGACGATTAGTAGCTCCGATAATAACAAGATCGTAGCGATCTTTTAAACCATCTAACTCACATAAAAGTTGCGTAAGCATTGATAATGATTTAGTATTTAATTGGCTATTATTAGAGTTTGTTTTTAAATCTAAATCATTCTTATTTTTAATATAATTAAATTTATTAAAACTTAAATTATTATTAATTTTATAATCTAATTTAGTAAAATTTATTGAATTTATATTAATTTTATTATTAGATAAAAAATAATGAGAGTTTGTTGTAGAAGAATTTATTAATATTTTTTTACGATAATCAGTTAAAACATCCTTTCTATTTTGACCAACACTATCTATTTCATCTAAAAATAAAATACAGGGTGATATTTTTTTTGCTCTTTTAAATAAATTTTTTAATTCTAATGCACCTTTTGCATTTTCTGATATTGTATCATTTGATGAACTAAATTTTGATAATTTTTCACCAGATTCTAAAACAATAGGTACCTCAGCTTCACCTGATAATGCTTTAACTAAAACAGTTTTCCCTGTACCAGGAGGGCCTACCAATAAAAATCCCTTAATATAAATTTGATTTTGTAAATTTTTAATTGAAAAGTTTTTTTTATAGTCTTTTTTATATTTTGGAGATAATAAATAAAATGGGTTATTAATGAAATTTAAAATTAACTTTTTTTTTTTATTATTTAATAGAATAAACGAATTTTTATATTTTTTATTTTTACTAGATAATAAAAATAAAGAGGTTTTATTATTAAATAAACTCTTATTAAAATTAAATTCAGGTTTTTTTATATTAAAATTAGACTGAATACCAAATTTAGAATTTCTTAGTAATAAAATTGTTTGATTAAATTCTTGTAAAAAAAATTTACCACCAATTAAGTCATTAAATTTTATTTTTTTTGATTTTATTGTCTTACCAACTTCTATTTTAAAATTAATTAATGCATCAAATTCAAAATTATTAAAAAATGTTTTAAAAGCAGTTAAAAAAGATTCACCATAATTTTCTTTTAAATTATTAATAAAGGTTAAAAATATTAATAAAAAACCAATTTGTGTTAAGAGAGACCATTGTTTTAAACTTACAAGTTCATATAAATCAGTATTAAATAAATTATTAAAGTTTTTAATAAAATTAGAATAATAACTATTTAAATTATTATAATTTTTATTATATTTAAAATAACTTTTATAACTTATTGGAACTAAAGGTTTAAAATCACAAACTTCCAGTAAATAATTTTTATTATTTTCACTAGAATATGTTTTTATTTGTAAATTTTTTTTTAGACTATTACTATAGTAATTATTTTTATTAACTAATAATGAATGAAAATAATTATTATTATTTAATAATAAATCTTCCTTTATAGGATATTGCCAAGAAAATGGGGACTTTGAATCTAGTCTTTGTTTACTATAAACTAAAGAAAGATTTGGTTGATAATTAGATTTATCAATTTCTATAATTTCTAAATTATTATTAGTATTATAACTAAAACCTAATCCAAAGTCCATTTTTTTATTACCAAAAAAATTTAAAGTTTTTGTTAAATTTTTTTTATTTTTTAAATATAAATTATTTCTTTTATTTAAATTTAATTCTTCTATATTAAAGTTTATTGTATTTTTCTTATTATATAAAAAAAATAAATTATTAGAGAATTTTTTAAATTTATTATAAATTAAATTTTTGGGTCCTTTTATTTGTATAAATGAATTATTAATTAAATCCAATTTATTAATAAAAACTATATTTTTTTTATTAGTATCTGGATATAAATAACCTGATAATTTTCTTTTTAGTAAAGTAGAATTAGACTCAATAATTCTATTTTTTAATAAAATAGAATTATTGTAATTAATATAATTACCTTTAATTAACTTTTCTTCATTAATATTCATTAATAAATTACTATTTTTACCATTAAAAATAAAAGAGAGTATATTATAATTATAAAAAGATGTATTTATTTTTGGTTTATTTTTTTGTGTTATTAATTCTAAATAATAAAATAATTCTCTTTCAAAATAATATAAAAATGAATATTTTTTATGTCTAGGCATTTTTGTTAAAGGAGAACTAAAATATAAAGAATTCGACTGTTGAGATTTTATTTTTAAATTTGAATATTTTATATTTTTGTCATTTAATTTATTAATAAAATCATTATTTTTTTTTATTATTATATTTTTATTTTCTCTTGATTGAATAGAAATAGGGGTATTATTTTCTATTATATGATTTGTAAAAAAAAATATTGGTTTATTATTTAAAAATACGGGTAATTTTTCTTCTAAATTATTATTTAAATTTGGATTCTTCGTTATAAATTTATTATAATAAATAAAATTTTCGTTTTTAGTACTACCAAAATTTTTTAAATCTTTACGGAGTAAGTTTTTCCAATTTGGCTCTTTTTTATTTTTTAATATATTAATAAATTTATTATGACTTGAAAACGTATTTTTTTTTATTGGTTTATTTAATTTTAAATTTTTAGTTATTATAAAATCATAAAAAGTATTTACTGTCTTATCATTGTCAAAATTATTTATTTGGTATTTTAAAAAATCGTTAAATAAAAATAATTTATTATAAATTTTGTAATGAAATAACCTAAAATTATATATATCATAAGTTAGTTTTTTATTACCAATTTCAAAATTTAGTATATTATTTTTTTTTTCGATTATAGTTTTAAAAATTTTTCTTCTGAAAACGAAAACTGGAGTATTTTTTTTAATTAAATTAAGTTTTTTATAATAAAATAAATTATTAAATAAAGGTTTTGTTAAATATATATTTTTATTTTGACGTTTTTCAATTAGATTATTTTTTTTTAAATTAATATTATTATTATAATTATTATAAGAATAAAATATATTATTTAATTTTGATGGAATATTATCTAACTCGTAAAATGAATAATTCCAATATTTTAAATTTATAAAATTATTATTTTTAAAATTATTATTTGTAATAATAAAATTATTTGAATTTTTTTTATTATCTAATAATAAAAAATTATTTTGATTAAAGAGATCTGGTTTAAAAAAGGTACTGAATTGACGACCACTAATAAAATATTTATTTAAATCTTTACTTTTTTCTATATTAATATTATTAATATCTAATTTTATTTTATTTTTTAAATTATTATTAGTATATGTACTAATATAAAATTTCTTATTATATAAGTTTGAATTAAAAGAAATAAAAACTGAACTATCAAAATAACTTACTTGTTTTAAATTATTCCAATTAATTTTTTTAAAATACTCTGTATAATTAAATGTTTCCCAAGTTAAATTTGATAAATTTAGTCTATTAAAATTATTTAAACCCGGTAACGTTTTATAAAAAAAAGATTCAAAGTTATTAATGTTATTAGAAAAATATTTTTGTTTATCTAGCGTATAACCCAATAATGGTAATAATATAATAAAAAATAGGTTTGAAGGGAAATTAGTAAAATCGTTTTTAAAACGTTTTTTTGAAAAAATTAATAAATTATAAATAATTGATAATTGTTTTAATAATTGTAATACTTTAAATTTTTTATCTTTATAAACTTTTTTATTTTTATTATAACTTAATAAATTTTTTTTGTTTTTTTGTTTCATTGGTAATTATAAATAAAGTAAAAACTTTATTTAGTAAATAATTTTTATTAGCTAATTATTTAATAAATAAAGTTTAATTTTTAGTATATTTAATTTAAAGAATATTATTTAAAAAATAATATTCTTTAAATTAAAGTTAAATAACGAAAGAATTTAAAACTCCTAAAGCAAAAACTAATAAAACCCAAATTCCAACACCAGAAAAAACAACACCTTTATTTTCAGTCCAACCGTTTGGTGATGCAAAAATAACAGGTACACCAACTACAAGAATAAAAGATAATGAAACAAAAGCAAAAAGTGTTAATTGGAAAATAAAAGTCATAAAAGAGATATAATTTTTTAAATAACTTTTTTATTAAAAAAGTTATTAAATATTTTAATTTTTGAATTCAAATTTTATAAATAATTATATTAATTATACATTAATTTTTCAAATATTGTTAATATAATATTATTGGAAATAAATTGGGTTTGGGTTTGGGTTTGGGGTTGGGTTGGGTTGGGTTGGGTTACCTGGGATTTGAACCCAGAACAAATCGGTTAAAAGCCGAACACTCTACCATTGAGCTAGCAACCCTTTAAAATCAATAAATATTAAATATTAATATTTATTATTATATTATATTTTTAATTTTAATTCAAATTATATTGACAAAATAATATTATATATATAATATCAATATATATTAAAAGGGTCGATGCCCGAGTGGTTAATGGGGGCGGATTGTAACTCCGCTGGTTATACCTACGCTGGTTCGAATCCAGCTCGGCTCATTATTTTATTAATATATATTATTATATATTAATATATATTAATATATATTAATAATTATTAATATATAATAATATATATTAATATATAATAATTATTAAAAAATATTAATTTGGTGGTATAGCCAAGCGGTAAGGCAAGGGATTGCAAATCCTTTATTCCCCCAGTTCGAATCTGGGTACCACCTACTCTAACATATTAATTTTTATTAACAATTGACAAAAATTATATATTATTTTATAATATAAAATATATTAAAAAACAAATATTTTAAGGCCCCCATCGTCTAGAGGCCTAGGACATCTCCCTTTCACGGAGGAAACGGGGATTCGAATTCCCCTGGGGGTAATTATATATATAGATTATTTACACTATAATTTAATTATATATAGAATATTTAAACTATATATAGATTATTTACACTATAATTTAATTATAGTGTAAATATATTTTTTTATAAAGGATTGTCTATGAATTTAGCTATTAAAAACTCTTCTAGGTTACTATATTTTTGATATAGCTTGACATTATTTTTTCTCCTTCTTAAGCCTTTTTTATTTCTATTTCTGATTTAATACTAATTTAATATTTATCCCGAAATAATCTATTTAAGCAGACCACTCCTCTTCAGTCAATAACTGTATGCCCAATTGATTAGATTTATCTAACTTAGAACCAGGTCTAGCACCGCAAACCAAATAATACAAATTTTTAGAGAGCTGGTTACCGCCGCCCCCGACTCTATGGACTTAGATTTAGCCTGATTTTCTCTAAGTATCCAGTAAAGCAGATAAGCTTAACAATGGGAATCTTTAACTTTTCTAACTTCTAATAACCAATTTGTTTATAAGAATTAAGTTATTTTGATTAGAAGAAATACCCTCTCTTTAAAAGAATTAGTTCCTAATAATTTGACCAGTTTTTTATCATTATTAACTTCTTCATTTAATACGTTATTTATAAAAAATAAAAAAGATTCCGCTGATCCAAAGTATTAAAATAGTTACTTTTCACTTCGCCTATTGTACTTATACCGTTTTAATAAAACGGTTTAAGGGGGTCTTTTTATCTCGTTAATTAGATTATAAAAAGATTTTTCCCCCCATCCTGGACTAAAAACTATACTTTTTTCATACTGTTCCAAAAAGAATAAGTCCAAGGGACTTTTTATATAATCGTTTTAAAAAATTAATTATCTTGTCTCACCATTAAAATTTAAACCAGAATTAGATGAAAAGTGTTTAACCAACTGCTACAGTTATAAATATTTCTACAGTAAAGTAAATTTTAACTTTGATTAAAGTCAAGAGTGCACAAGAAGGACATCTTTATCCTTATTATTCTTTAACCTTTTTTTTAAGTTGACTGAACGAATCTTTTCACCTGTTCTTTCTAAATAAACGGTACGATTTTTATGTATACCCCGGATTATAAACCCACCTATTTTTATTTCTTTCAGTCAACTGGAGTCTCCAGTTCTACCAACTTTAAAAAGTCTAATAATTTAGTTTCACCTATTAAGCCAGGGAATTTATAACGAATGTTTGTTTCATTGACTCGCCAATCTCTTCACAAAAGGAGCATAAATTAATAAACCCATCCATGTCTTTTATCTCTATTAGCTAGACTTACTTTATAAAATTCTAAAAGCTCGTCTTTGTCATTGGATACTATATACTCTTAACTACAAAGCCGAGCCCGTTTAAAAATTTAAGGATGTCTTTCTGAGTCTCTTTTGAATCGGTATTCTCAAAAAAAAGGAATAAGCAAAATAGCTTAACTTAGCTGCCCCCAGTTCCATTTTTTTTGAGTTTACTACCCCTGAACTTCTTGTATTTGAGTATTTTTTCATTCCGGTTCCGACTAGAATTTATTTTTTTGTAAATATCCCTTTTTAAATACAATTCTCCTTTCTACATTATTATAATAATCAATTTTTTGAGGAAATCTATCTATTTTATTATTAAAGTCGCTAATTATTTGACCTCGATCTCCATCCCCCCTTGTCTACTTAAGAACTCCTTTTATGTAAACGGCATTAAACTCCGTCTATTTTGTGTAACATATTGAATTTTTTTACTATTTAATATTTCCTGATTCTTATTAAAGAATGAAAATAGCTCTTCTTCGCTAAACACGTTGTTTAACGAGAGCATGTGTTTATGATGCTTTATAGGATCAGTTATATTAATGGTATTTACTTTTTGGGTTGGACTATTATTGTAATTCTGGGTAACTTTTTTATACCTTAGTTCACTATATATTTTCCTCATCTGAAACCAGAGGTTTTGACTTGTTATAGTATGCATCATTAAATACTTTTATTCTTTGTCTTCAATAATTTTTCTTTTCATTTCAACTTTAACATTTTTAATAATATATTTCTGTAATTAAATTTGGACGGGATATATACCTAACGTAACGTAACGTTAGGTATATTATGAATCAACAGAAGCTTTACACCTTTAATAAAAAAGTATTACGACTAATGGAGCAATAGCTGCTTGATTTGTATCTGTTTTATCTTCTCGATCTCTTATAATCTTGCGCATTTTTTATCACTTGCATAAACAATAATTTCTTGTTTATCGCCTTTTTCGTCGGCCTTTCAATTATTTCGGATCTGACCATTTTTTCTGATTCTTGGTTTTTCAGATCCTCAAGAATTTTTTTAGATTCAAAGTATGCATATACTGCAACAATCATTTTTCGAATTAAGATTAAAGAAAAAAGAAGAACATATAGAAAACAAACACTGATCCTAATTTAATAAGAGGTGAAAAATGGAAGTGTTATTTGCAAAGGAGCAAATATATTCTGAATAATACCATTTTTTCAAACGCTGCGGTAGTCACCGAATGAATTCAGTGTTTTTCCGCTCTTTTTATAAACCAATGATTGAATCTCCCGCTAAATACTTAAATATAAAAGGGATCAAAGCTAATATTAAAAAGACTACAAAAATAAATATTCTTAAATTACCAAAGATTAATCCAAATAAACTATTAATTGACCAAACGGTTTTAAAAAGCCTACAATGTATTTGCTGGCCGCTAATGCGGCTGCCGCTGCGGCTGGATTTTTTTTAAAGAAATCTAATAATTTCTTAAAGAAGCTTTTCAATAAATTCCAAATCCATTTCATTTGGTTAAATTTAAAAGCGTCTAAAAGATCGTCTATCTTAGATTTTGCTCTACCAAGAGGAGTTTCATCCTCTACAAGTTTTTCCAAAAGCTGTTTCATGGCTTTAGAACAAACAAGGCGTTAAGCAATAAACTTAAGAATATTAACAGTAAAAGGTACTGTAGCCAAGGGGGTAAAAAAGGGTTTAAAGGAGGAAGATTACCCGAACCACCGGACCCTCCTGATCCCCCAGAACCTCCGGAACAAAAAAAGACCCCCCAAACCCAAGACCTGAAGGCTGGTCCAATTTTCCTGAACCTGCGCCGGCATCTAATCCAGGATTAAAAGATGCATTAGCTGGTACGCCCAAGACCAGCAGTTATTAGCGACCCAACTAAAAATGTGCCCACGTAAGGCGCAGCACTTTTTATGTTGCTTAAATCAATAGGGTGGGACCCACCAACCGATGAATGGCCGGATACAGATTGAGCTTCTCTTTCTGGTAGAGAGCGAATACCTCCAGGTATTCTCTTTCACTAACATCTTGAGGCGGAACGTGCTCTACGTTTTGATGCTGAACCTGTTCTTTGTTTGCCTTCTTAAGAAGGTAACCGTGAGTTTAGAAAACCAAAAAATTTCAGCATGTTATTAGAACCCTTCACCTGAAATCATATCATGTACAGAAGATAATCATTATTTCGGCCGATTAACTCCTGTTGACGTTCCAAATGTTCCATATGATTAACCAGAACACCAAGAGTTGCAGAAAAAAAATTTTTATTTTCTTCTTTTGCTCGGTTTGATATTTGATCCAAGATTTTTCATTAAGTATCTTATTAATCGGAGCACAATACCTTCTTCTCTGGAGAAGGGTCTCCTTCAGCATTAGAAGTCCGTCTCTCATTATAACGTACTTTCCAGCTCCTCTTTAGGTGAAGAACCTGTCTCTCCCCCAGTCCCCGAATACGGTCCCGAGCGAGCACCTACACCCGTATGTGTATCATCCTATACCCTTGATCCTGTTGGTACCCTTGATCCTGTTCCCCACCGCCATGTTTTCTCTCCTCCAATACAGATCCTTGAGATGGTTGCCCAACCAGTATTCGACGCTTGAGCGTCATTTTCAGTGGAAAGAGGTCTTCCATACTGTGTCGATCGACTTGACTGGGGGTTATTTTCAGTTTGTTCATACCTGACGAAACAGGTATCGCCGCTTCAACTGCTGAAGCATCCCAATCGGCGTAAGAGACAACGTTTTGGTACGCTTGTAGTCTTACCCTCTGATGCCGCTCTTGCTCTTACAGCTTGAGGAGCTTGAGGTACACCACCTGATCCCGCGGGTATCGCCGCTTCAACTTGACTACAAGTAATATATCTAGCTACTGCAATAAAAAAAGCTACTAAAATTCCACGTGGTCCAATTGTTTTCCATATTTTTTATTCCTTCAAATTTTTATTTTCTTTATTTTTTTATTTTTTTATTTTTATTATTAGCATACAACGATGAATTCCTAAGATTATCATTGTATGTTAATAGTAATATCTTTCGCTTTCTTAGTCAACTTGATCAGCGCTATAACTCTACAATCTGCTCATTCATATCTCTTCTGACATTAATAGACGATAAGGGGGTGTTATTGATAATTGAGGCTAATATAGTAGATTCTTTAGGTCGACTATTAATTATGCTTCTTTTACTTAGCTCCTCTCAAATATAAGGTTTTTACATCCCATAGGTACTTTCTCCGATCCGATACATAGTTTTTTAAAATCCTGTATTGTTAAATTCGTTAAACCATATTTATGTTTGTGAAAAGCAAAATTAACAAAGCCAATAGTTTCCGTTTTTCCAGAACTGTGAGTCTGCTTTTCGTCATAGTTGATTCTTTCAAGGTTATCAAGTATAGTTCCAGTTATCGTATATCCATCCGATTGTGTTTTTATTTAAACTTAAATTCATTGTTTTTTCCTAATATTTAATTGATGTTACCTACTTACAAACCCCTTTTAACCTAGGTTCTTAAATTGGATTTTAAAAATTCAGATTTAGCGCCTTTGTTTACTCCTATACAAAACTATATTTTTATATTTAATTGATGAAAATGCCTCAATAAACGCGTGTAAAGAGAGGCGCATCGTTCTCGTTATATTATCCCATTCTTCTAAACTCTTTACCCCCTAAATATAAATCTCTATACCACAGACTAGGCATTTCTCCATCTACGCTTGCCGATTTAATTTTGTAACTTATGCAAAATTCATCCGGGTAAGGGGGCTCAGGATATTTTCCATATATACCAGGAATTGATTCTCTTCTTGTAGAAAAAATAGGCGTAGTAAGGTCATCATAATTATAAATTTTTAACTGGTACGTGCTAAACTTTACTTCGTTGCTAAAGATACAACTGATCATATTATTTAATAATACTGTGTTGAATTATAGATATGACTTAATGAATACTTTTCCTCACCTTCAGGTTTAAAATATTTTAAACTGGGTTACCAAATTCTTACTTAAATAGGTATCATTTGTTTTGTAAGAATGTGTAAATTCTAATACGCTTTGATCTTTTATTGTAATGGAATCATTTAAATTTGTTTCCTCTCCATATAAATTCGTCATCTTTGAAAAGCATCGATTGCTTTCTTTTTTTCATTTTTTTCCATATTTTTTATATATATATATATCAGAATCTTTTGAGGCAGATCCCGATATCTGTATTTGTACGCCATTTATTTAATTGCTGTCTTTCTTTTTTTATTTTTTACTTTTTACTTTTTACTTTTTTACGCTTGATAAATGATAAGAAATAAAAACCATGTCTAATTCTTTGGCTTTTAGTCTATCTCTCCAACCGTTATTGTCAGAATTGTAAAACCGCTTAAAAGTAACACCTCTTCGACCAGGTGCAACATTTTTTCAGTTAAGTGCAACACTTTTTTAAGCGCAACACCATTACACACGTAACACCTTTTAAAAGGCGGGGGGGGGGGATAGAATAAGATCTCGATTTTTTCATTTATTAAATTTAATACTAATCGACGTTATTCAATTCTTTTTCCGCTAATACCGTTATGCCTACGGTTTCCTCTGTATAGACTTAACCCGTAATTATTAAGAACGCTATTTATTTCCTCTTCAAGGCTATTCTAATCGGTTTATCAGAAAAATATAAAACAGAGAGACCGTCCGCTTCATACAGGAGTGGAATAAAATAGTTTCCATTTCAGCCAGTAATATATCAAAAAACAACTTGGATAAATTATATGTTCGTTAAAAGGATACAACCCTAATGGTTTTTTTGTTTGCTTCCGAGTAAAGTTATAGTCAATTGGGACTTCTAGCAAAGGTAAATGCACGCCCCCCATATTCTCTACGGTTAATTTTCGTTGGAATCGCAGGCCATCATTAAATGAAGAAGTAAACCAAGCCTGGCAGAGCTCTGATTTTAGTAATTGGTCAGTTGATTCATCTGTATTAAACTTGTGATTTTTTACCAGGATACCGTTTAAGGTTGTACACCTTTTAAGGAACTCAGATCGCCTCCCTGAATACCTTTGTAATAAAAACCTTTGATTCTTAACTGTATCGAATTTCAAAGTCCCTTCTTTTAGTTTTAAGTCAATTTGGTTTAAGTTTTTTGTAAATTCCTTCCCACCCCCCACTCTCTAAAAGATTTTCCATTTCTAAAACGGCTTTGCGTAATACCATAACTTATGTTTGAATGAGCTTTATTTAAATCAATATCTAATACGTATATGAATTTAAGATTAGAGTCTTGGGCCAAAAATAAAAATCCCGCGGAATCAATTTTTTCGGATAAAAATTTTTTAAAAGCCAGTTTTTTAAAGTCCTTGTGCTGAGCCGCATATGGGCCTGTGACCGAAGGTTTATTTTTTGTTTTTAATTTCTTTAAATAAAATTTACCAAATTTTAGATCAAAATTGTTCAAAGTATAATAAGCACTTTCAGGTAAAAAACACTGTTCAAGTCGCGAAGCCCATCACCCATTTCTTTCAAGTTTCTTTACATCCTCTTGGATTTCTAGTAAGAAATTTTTAGGTAATAATTGGTTTAACTGGCGATTGATAGAATTCAAAAACTAATCATTAAAGGTCTAAGCATACGATTTCAAATTAGGATATTGGTTTTATAATAAGGTGCCGGCTTATGAAGAAATTCGCTTACACCTAAAAGGTTCTTTAATTGTTCCCAATTTTGCTTTAAAGAAGTGCATACTTGAATAATATTATCATATGACTCAAGCTTGTCAAAGGAGCAGTTAGTTATTCTTGATTTATCAAGGTTAAGAACAGTAAAGTCAATTAAAAATTTTTCTCTATTTGAATACGTATCTGATAATCCGGATAGATTTTTTAAGTAATTCATTTGGGCATGACTCCATGAAAAGAAAAGTTTTTCAAAAAATTTATTTTTTTATCCTTCTTTAAATACGGCGTACCTAGCTTCACTGATCTGCATAATGACTTCTTTTCGACTAGTATCATACGGTAAAATCCTTTTTTTTTTTCCTGGTCATGTTGCTATCTGGTCAAAAGATGTTGATATCTGGTAAAAAGGTGTTGCTTCTCCGGGTTCTCTTAGGATTTCCACTTTTTACCTGAGCTTGACTCAGTTTTGATAAGGTATCTTGTTTTTTATTTACTTTAGGTGTAAAAGAAGGTATGACCCTGACACTAGACCATTTTCATCAAACCTATTTGCAATAAGACTACTGTGAAAAATAAATCCGCGTAGAAGGTATTCTCTACTAACTGAGCTTACTTTTTCTTCTCGTCTAAGTAATTACTTAAAGATATCTGTTCAGGGGGGCCTTCAAGATCATCGGCAAATTGGTTTACACTACATACCTTTCCTCTATTGCTAAGTTCGCACATATATAATGTCATCCCAACTAACTAAATTAAATTGTTAAAAACGTTGCGGGGCATCTAAAATATTCTGCAAATGATCAACTTGTACCAAAGAATGTTTTTTGCTCGGAAGGGATTGATTAATATTTCCCAGTCAAACTCGGTGCTTCTTCAAAAACCCCTAGCCAATTTCCAGTAAATGGCCCATACTGTAAGGCTTGATCATGACTTTCCAGCTTTATTTCGCCATTCGATCCCTAAAAAAGCTACTCCCTCATTATTGCGTATGGTTGTTTCAAAAGGGTATTTAAACAATCCCTTTAGACCAATACTTCGTCTAAGAATACTCCGTAAAAGTCGCTTTTTAACCCATTAAAACACCTGGTTTGGTTTAACAGGTTTTAAGGTACTCAGATAATAAATCCTTCCCAGATAAATGGGGTTTTCTTTTTCCAAGATTATTATATTCATCCTTCATAGCATTTAGAAACTGATTGTCTCCAACGTCTTTATAAAAATTACCGATTTTTGTTGGATCGATGAAATGAATATAGGTCTAAAAGGTGTAAATATTTTTGTAAGTATAGTATACTTCAAAAAGGGTCTTCTGAATAAAATCATCAGTAGTATGATTGTAAGAAGGTTTTTTCTTATCTCCCTGCATGACGAATCCATCTTCCCTATGATTCGGTCGCATACATAAAATCCAAAGTCTCTAACCTAAAAGTTTCTGTTTTAAAATCTTTTATGCTAAATATAGGTGGTCTTTTATTGCTATAAATAGTCCCTTGAAATGGAGCTTATTTTTCAAATAAGTATCCTACAATTTTTTGGTTTAACCTGTACAACTTTATACGTTCTTCTAAAAACTGCCGAATAGGTCCCACTTTATTGATATTTATAGGGATTTATTCCCGTAAATAAGGTTTGTTTTAAGTGTGCCATAAACCGACTCACTACCTGAATACTTTAAAGTCTCTTAATTTTTCAGGAACCGTTACCAATAGATAATGTCTTCTTTAAACCGTTGTAAAAAATCTGTAAAATTAAAAGGCCCACTGTTTTAAAGTAAGGGTTCTCTACAAATTCTAGAGGAAAAAATAGAGCTTAAGGCTTATTAACCCATGGCTCTTTCCGTTCATAAAAATAGTAAAAACAGTTTGAAACGTTTTTCAAACTTTCTTTCTGTCTGAATAAAATCTCGCTCGGCCTTGCCATCTTTTTAAGTCATCTACATTTTTTAAAAAACATCCCCTATGTAAATTACTTTTAAATGAATTAAATTAGAGGCTTCAAAAGGTTTACTCAGAGCTTCTTAGCCTTCTTCTTTGTGCAGACTTTTACTCCGCAATTGAGCTTTTTCCTGTTTTTGGACCACCATAAATACTATCTGCTGAGATTGTTTATCGGGGAATATCAGTTTTAACCTTAGTAACTTTATACGCTCGGTACTATAATCGCATACGGATTAAACCTATAAACCTACTACTTAAAACATGTTTGCCTTGTTTTAGGTTAAAAGGCAATATTGTTGTCTCTTTTCTAGAAGGATGCACTACGTTATCGCTTATGTCTATGGTTTTATCCAAAACAAAAAAGCAGTTTTATTTTTCTTTACCTTAACGAAGTCCGCTAATCTATCAAAAAAGGATTTTTTTCGATGCATTATATAGCCAGCTAAGCTAGGATCATTCTGAAGTAAAAAGAGCTTGCTTTTTGGTTCTTTTCTCCATAGATACCTTGGAATATATAGAAACTGTACAAGATCTCCAGCTAATTTGGATTCTTTTAAAAATATAAAAATGGCTCTTGCTTCCAAAGTAAGTCTGTTAGCGTCAAATGGAGTTAACAATTAGACCTAACTGTACTCCTCCTTTTTCTCTCTTTTTTATCATAAGGACCAGACCAGACCAGACCAGACCAGACCATCTAGTTTATCTTTTTCCAACCCATTGCCTCAGGTAAGTTATTTCTAAGTACAGTTGAGTACAATTCTTTATCGTCTAACGGCTCATTTGTAGCCCATTCTATCACTTTTTTTGTAAGCCGTCATGTATTTAAAAAGTAAGTTATTTCTGTTACTACTAATTATTTCTCTGGGGGGGATAGACCCTCTTTTATTTTTATATGTATATTTAGATTTTTTTCTGGTCCTCACCTAATTCATTTTCTAAGGAAATATATTTGTTCCAATCAATAGGGTTTCTTAAAAAATTATTATCTTCTATTGGGCTGTACCCCCCCTATTGTTAAATTTTTTCTCTTGTTATAATTATTAGAAAAAACTTCTTACGCCTAGACTGCTAATAACCGTTGGTTTGATTCGAATGATTCTTTTTTACACCAAAGATGAAAACCATTAGGAGATTCTTGTATTAGAGTTGGTAAATAAATTAAGTTGTTTTTACTTATTTTAGCTTCAATAAATTGAACTTATTTTTTAATTCATGTGTTTGATTCCCTTCTTTATAAAAATCTATATCTAATAAAAAACACCCATCAGGAAAATTGCTTTTATACCTATGTAAATATCTGATTCTCTACCTATGCAATTTTTAATCACATCGTATCCTTTTATATATTGGAGAAGTCCTCTAACGTTCTTCTTTGCTTTTTTTTAGCGGGAGTAGGATTCGAACCTACGACCTCAAGGTTATGAGCCTTGCGAGCTACCAGACTACTCTATCCCGCGAATATAAATAAAATAAGTTAAGAATTAAATACTTATAAATAAATTATATTAATTAATATATAAGTTGTCAATATCTGGGGTAGAAGGATTCGAACCTACGAATGTCGGGATCAAAACCCGATGTCTTACCACTTGACGATACCCCATTGTTTTTTCTTATAATAATATTATATAATATTATTATAAGAAAAAACAAATTATTATTTAATTTAAATTATTAAATTAAATAATAATTTTAGGAATAAATAAATTAATATTATAATGTATCAATAGCATCAAATTCAAATTTAATTTCTTTCCATACTTCACAAGCTGCAGCTAATTCAGGACTCCATTTACAAGCAGCACGAATTACATCACCACCTTCAGATGCTAAATCACGTCCTTCATTTCGAGCTTGTGTACAAGCTTCTAAAGCAACACGGTTTGCAGCGGCTCCTGGAGCATTACCCCAAGGGTGTCCTAATGTACCACCACCGAATTGTAAACATGCATCATCACCAAAAATTTCAACTAATGCGGGCATATGCCAAACATGAATACCACCTGAAGCTACAGGCATTGTACCTGGTAAACTAACCCAATCTTGTGTAAAGTAGATACCACGACTACGATCTTTTTCAATGTAGTCATCACGCATTAAATCAACGAAACCTAAAGTAATTTCACGTTCACCTTCTAATTTACCAACTACTGTTCCTGAATGTAAGTGGTCACCCCCTGACATACGTAAAATTTTCGCTAATACTCGGAAATGAATACCGTGATTACGTTGACGATCAATAACAGCGTGCATAGCACGGTGAATATGTAATAATAATCCACTAGCACGACAGAAATGAGCTAATGAAGTATTAGCTGTAAAACCACCAGTAATATAGTCATGCATAATAATTGGAACACCTAAATCTTTAGCAAATTGACCACGTTCCATCATTTCTTCGCATGTACCTGCCGTTGCATTTAAGTAATGACCTTTAACCTCACCAGTTTCAGATTGAGATTTATAAATTGCTTCAGCAGTAAATAAGAAACGGTCACGCCAACGCATAAAAGGTTGTGAGTTTACATTTTCATCGTCTTTTGTAAAATCAAGACCACCTCGTAAACATTCATAAACAGCACGTCCGTAGTTTTTAGCTGAAAGACCTAATTTTGGTTTAATTGTACAACCTAATAAACCACGACCATATTTGTTTAATTTATCACGTTCAACCTGAATACCATGAGGTGGACCTTGGAATGTTTTAACATAAGCTGGTGGAATACGTAAATCTTCTAAACGTAAAGCACGTAAAGCTTTAAAACCAAAAACGTTACCTACAATTGAAGTAAATAAGTTTGTAACTGATCCTTCTTCAAATAAGTCTAAAGGATAAGCAATATAAGCAATATATTGATCATCTTCTCCTAATGGTTCAATATCGTAACAACGACCTTTATAACGATCTAAAGATGTTAAACCATCAGTCCATACAGTTGTCCAAGTACCTGTTGATGATTCAGCAGCAACAGCCGCCCCAGCTTCTTCTGCTGGTACTCCTGGTTGAGGAGTCATACGGAATGCTGCTAAAATATCAGTATCTTTTACTTGATAATCAGGCGTGTAATAAGTTAAACGGTAATCTTTTACACCAGCTTTAAAGCCAGTACCTGCTTTTGTTTCAGTTTGTGGAGCCATTTTTAATAATTAAAATTTAATAAATTGACCATTCGATCTGCCCAAATAAAATTATATAATATATTTTATATTCTATAATTTTATATTTAATTTATAAAATTATCAAATATAAAGTTTAATAAAAAATTATTTAATATTTGCTAAATTAATAGCTTTTAAAACTTGTTTTACTGCTTTATTTTTCCAGTTTGTTTTACGTTTATTTTTTTTTGACTTTGAAGTTCTTTTTTTTGGTACTGCCATTTTAATTTTATTAATATATACTAAAATTATTAATTAATAAATCTTTATTAATTAATAATTTTAGTATATATTAATAATCTTTATATGTCAATTTTAAATCTAATAATTTTTACTAATTTTATTTTTTAATTATATATAAGTATACCTGCTTTGACAAAGGTTTTTTATACCGGCATACTACTAATAGGTTTTTTTTTTTACTTTTTTTTTTTTGTTTGAAGATAAAATAAAAGAATTATAGATAATTTATTATCTATAAATTTAGGGTTAATAAATATTCTTAATATTATTAGTTTAATATTATTATTATTAAATAAATATTATTAAAGAAATATTATTAATATTATTAGTTTAATATATTAATAGTTATTTAATAATTAATATTATTAATATTATTAGTTTAATATATTAATAGTTATTTAATAATTAATATATTAACGAAGAATGAAATCAAATTTTTTATATTTATTAATATTAATAAATATAATATATTAATTTATTATTATATAAAACTAACAAATATGTCTGAGAAAATTGAATTAGAAAGTCGTCCTATTTTTCCTTTTACATCCATAGTTGGACAAGAAGAAATGAAATTAGCATTAATATTAAATGTAATAGATCCAAAAATTGGAGGTGTTATGGTAATGGGAGATCGGGGTACAGGTAAATCAACAACTGTACGTGCTTTAAGTGATCTATTACCAGATATGAAAGTTGTTGCAAATGATCCTTTCAATTCAGACCCAAATGATCCTGAATTAATGAGTGAGGAAGTTGCTGATAAAATAAAAAATAATCAAACGTTAGAAATAGAAACTAAAAAAATACCGATGATTGATTTACCATTAGGGGCTACAGAAGATAGAGTTTGTGGTACAATTGATATGGAAAAAGCTTTAACAGAAGGTATAAAAGCTTTTGAACCTGGATTATTAGCATCAGCAAATAGAGGTATTTTATATGTTGATGAAGTTAATTTATTAGATGATCACTTAGTTGATGTTCTACTAGATTCAGCGGCATCTGGATGGAATACAGTTGAACGTGAAGGTATATCTATTAGTCATCCAGCTCGTTTTATTCTTGTTGGTTCAGGTAATCCTGAAGAAGGTGAACTTAGACCTCAATTATTAGATCGATTTGGTATGCATGCTGAAATTAGAACCGTTAAAGAGCCAGATTTACGTGTACAAATTGTTGAACAACGTGCAGCTTTTGATTCAGATCCTATTGAATTTAGAAATAATTATAGTGAGTCACAAAAAACATTAAGTGAAAAAATTGTTAAAGCTCGTGAATTATTAAAAGAAGTAGATTTAAATTATGAATTTCGTATAAAAATTTCACAAATATGTTCTGAGTTAAATGTTGATGGTTTAAGAGGGGATATTGTAACAAATAGAGCTGCAAAAGCACTAACTGCTTTTGAAGGTCGCAATGAAGTAACTGCTCAAGATATTTTTAGAGTTATTCCATTATGTTTGAGACATCGTTTACGTAAAGATCCATTAGAAACAATTGATTCTGGTGATAAAGTTCGTGATATTTTTAAAAAAATTTTTAGTTAATTATTAATAATTAACTAATTTTGAATTCAAGATAACATTATTATTATTATTATAAAGGAATTTTTAATGAAAAATTTTTTAACATATCTTTCAACTGCACCCGTTATTGCTTTCGCTTGGATTAGTTTTACTGCTGGTTTATTAATCGAAGTTAATCGTTTTTTCCCTGATCCGTTAGTTTTTTCATTTTAATTAAATTTATTCTTTTTCTAATAATATATTATTAGAAAAAGAATAAAAAAAGCTTTTTACACGTCTTGTAGGACTCGAACCCACGACCCTTGGTTTTGGAAACCAATGTTCTACCAACTGAACTAAAGACGTTATAATTTTATTATAATAAATATATTTAATTTTATTAAAAAAATAAAAAAAAGCTAGTATATTTAAAAAAATTTACTCCCTCTTTTTATTAATATGTATAAAAAAAATATAATTAATAAAAAAACTGGTAACTTTATAATTTTTTTAATGATTTTTTTTTTATAATTTATTATTTTAATAAATAAAGGAGGTTACATTTTTATTAATTTTAAAAAATTAATAAAAAAATTTTAAAAGGAGAAAACATGACTCGAGTTAAACGTGGATTTGTTGCTCGTAAAAGACGTAAAAAAGTATTAAAAATAACAAAAGGATTTCGTGGAAGTAGTTCTATACTTTTTCGTTCCGCAAATCAAAGAAAAATGAAAGCTTTAATGTTTTCATATCGTGATAGACGCAAAAAAAAAAGTAATTTAAGAAATTTATGGATTTCTCGTATTAATATAACAAGTCGTTTATATGGTTTAAACTATAATCAATTTATTTATAAATTAAAACAATTAAATATTCATATAAATCGTAAATGGTTAGCTCAATTAGCTGTACGAGACCAAAAAACATTTTATGAATTAATTAAACAAGTTAAAATATAAAAAATTTTATGAAAAAAAAATATAATTTAAAAAAAAAAATAAAAAAAACAATAAATATTCCAATTACAATTTATAAAAAAAATAGTAATAAATCATTTGTTCAAGGAACAATTGATTATAAAAATTTACAATTACTAAGACAGTTTATTAGTTTTGAAGGTAAAATTTTACCAAGATATTTAACTGGATTAACTGCAAAAGAACAAAGAAAAATTGCAAATGCAATTAAAACTGCTCGTGTTGCTGGTTTATTACCATTTATAAATCAATAAAAGGAGATTATATGAGTAAATATCGAGGACCTCGTTTAAGATTAGTTCGTAAGTTAGGTAATTTACCCGGATTAACAACTAAAGATTCAAATAAAGTAAATACGCCGGGCCAACACGGCCAACCAAAGATGAAATTTTTAAAAAAATTATCACCTTATGGATTGCGTTTATTAGAAAAGCAAAAATTACGTTTTAATTATAATATTAATGAAAGACAATTAGTTGGATATGTAAAACAAGCAAAAAAATCAAATGGTTCAACAGGTGAAATTTTATTAACTTTATTAGAAATGAGATTAGATAATATTGTTTATCGTTTAGGGATGGCACCGTCTATTTTAGCAGCCAGACAATTAGTTTCACACGGTCATATTTTAGTAAATAAAAAAAAAGTTGATATTGCTAGTTATTCATGTAAAATAAAAGATATTATTTCAGTAAAAAATAAGCAATCTTCACAAGAATTAGTAAAACAATTAAGTCAAAAATGTGATAATGAATTACCAGATCATTTAAGTTTTAATAAAGAAAATTTAATAGGTGTTGTAAATAGTGTTATTAATCGAGATTGGGTTGGGTTAAAAATTAATGAGTTATTAGTTGTTGAATATTATTCACGCAACTAAATTTTAAAGGAGTTTAATGATAAAAAATTTTAATCAAATTATTGCAACTGGACGTAGAAAATCGTCTATTGCAACAGTAGAATTAGTTCCAGGTAATGGTCGGTTTATAATTAATAATCAATCTGGTATTAATTATATGCAAGATAATGCTTATTTAATTATGCAAATGCAATCACCTTTAGATTTTCTTGAATTAAAAAATAAATTTGATATTCAAATAACTGTTAAAGGTGGAGGATTAGTAGGCCAAGCAAATGCTATAAAATTAGGTATTTCAAGAGCTTTATGTTTATTTCAAAATAATTATAGACCTTCTTTAAAATTAAAGGGTTTTTTAACTCGAGATGCGCGAGTTAAAGAAAGAAAAAAATATGGATTAAAAAAAGCTAGAAAAGCACCACAATTTTCAAAACGTTAAATTTTTATAAAAATTTATAAAAATTTATTTATAAACTTAATCTCTTACAATTTTATTATTATCTTAATATTATAGATAATTAAAAATAATATGTAAGTCCAATTTATTATAAAAGGATAAAAAAATGTCTAAAAATGTAGAACAAATTATTGAACAATTAAAAACATTAACTTTATTAGAATCAACAGAACTAGTTTCTCAAATTGAGGAAGTTTTTGGTGTTGATGCTTCAGCACCTGCAGGGGGTATGATGGTTCAAAGTGTTGAAACAGCAGGTGAAGAAGCTGTAGAAGAAAAAACTACTTTTGATGTTCTTGTAGAAGATGTAGATCAAGATAAACGTGTTGCTGTATTAAAAGTAATTCGTAAATTAACGTCACTAGGTTTAGCAGATGCAAAAGCATTTACAACATCTCTACCAAAAGCTTTAAAAGAAGGTGTTTCTAAAGAAGAAGCTGATGAGGCAAAAGAAGCATTAGAAGCAGCAGGTGCAAAAGTAACAATTAATTAAATATATATATAAATATATATTTTAATTTATATAATTAATTAAATATATATAAATATATATTTTAATTTATATAATTAATTAAATATATATATTTAATTAATTATATAAATATATAATTTTAGGCCCAATCGGACTCGAACCGATGACTTATTGCTTGTAAGGCAACCACTCTACCAACTGAGTTATGGGCCTATATATTATTAATTGAATTATAATATAAATAAAAAAAAAAATCAATATTAAAATAAAAATAATTTAATTAGTGAAAGATTTAAAGAAAATTTATAAATAATATATAAATCATTATTATATGATATTAAAAACAAATAAAAATAAGAGTTTATTAAAAACAAATAAAAATAAGAGTTTATTAAAATACAATTTATTTTTTAAAAGTAATATTAATAAAAATACTATATTTTTTAAAATAAATAATAAATATAAAATTAATTGCTATTATTCAAATATTTATAATCCTTTAATAAATTTTAAAATTCCTAATTTTCTTAATTTACAAAGAAAAAGTTTTCAACAATTTTTAAAAATAGATTTAATTAAAGAATTTAAAAAATTAAAAAAAATTACAAATTCTTCAGAAACTATTGAAATTTTATTTTATATAGATAAATATAAATTAGTACCACCAAAATGGACTGTTAAACAATCTATTTTAAAAAAAAAAACTTATAATTGCCAATTATTTGTTCCATTACAAATAATTAATCACAATACTAAGGAGTCTATAATTGATTGGTTATTACTGATGAATTTACCGTTAATGACAAAAAATGGACATTTTATAATAAATGGTTCTCCTAAAATAATAATGAATCAAATTGTTAGAAGTCCCGGTATTTATTTTCAGAAATTAATAAAACAAGATCAAGAAATTTTTTATTCTGCAGATTTTATTGCACAACGAGGTACGTGGTTAAGATTAGAAATTGATAGTAAAAATGGTGATATTTGGGCAAAAATGAAAAAAACTCCAAAAATTCCAATCAATATTTTTTTACGTTGTTTAGGTATAAGTTTACCAATTTTTAATAATTATTTAAATTCATATAAATTAACTATAAATAATGAATACAAGAATTTAGAATTATTAGATAAGAAAAATATTGATCTTAGTTTACAAAAAAGAAAATTATTATTAGATTATAATAAAGAAAATACAATAAGTTTAAATAGTTATTTAAATTTAGATAAAAATTTTGATGAATTGGTTAAAAAAATTTCTTTAAAATCTAAATTACAAGAATCTAATATTAATATTAAAGAAATTGGAAAGAAATTTTTATATGAAAAATTTCTAAACCCGCGTTTATATAATTTATCAAAACTTGGTAGATCACGTATAAATAAAAAACTAGGTGTAAATATATCTGAAAATTATACTTTATTATCTGCTAAAGATATATTATTTTCTTGTTTTTATTTAATGCAATGTTTAAGAGGTATTGAAATTCCAACTGATATTGATGATTTAAAAAATCGTCAAATAAGATCTTCTGGTAAATTAATTCAAATACAACTAACAACAGGAATTTTACGTTTTGAAAAAACTATCCGCGATAAATTAATTTTAAATGACAAATTAAATAAACCAACAAATTTTATTTTTGGATATAATAAATTGAAAAATGGGTTTTTTTTTAATAGAGGTATATCAAACTCTATGCTATTAGTCGAAAAAGATCAAATAAATTTAATTAAAAGACAGTTAGATATTATTAAAGACTCAAATAATATTTATAATATAAAAAAAAATACTTTTTCATATTTTGAATTAATAAAAATAAAAAAATATTTTAATTTATTAAAAAAAACTGAAAAATTTAATATATTAAATAATATTAATAAAAAAAATAGTTTATTAGAACTATCAAATTATAAGATAAAAATTGAGACTCAGATATCTAAATTTAAAAATAAAAAAAATTTAAATTTAAATTTAGAGATTATAATAAACTCTAAATTATTTAATAACGTATTAAGAGAATTTTTTAATACGAATCCTTTAGTTCAATTATTAGATCAGACAAATCCATTAGCAGAGATTACACATAAACGTAGACTTAGTTCTTTAGGACCTGGTGGTATAAGTCGGGACACTGCTGGTATGGCTATTAGGGGTATTCATCCAACTCATTATGGTAGAATTTGTCCTATTGAAACTCCAGAAGGACAAAATGCTGGTTTAGTAAATTCATTCACTATTTATTCATCTTTAAACTCTAAAGGATTTATTGAAACCCCATTTTATAAAATATATAAGGGTTTTATTTTATTAAACGAAGGTTTATTTTTATTTTCTTCTGATCAAGAAAAAAATTTTAATATTGCACCAGGAGATATAAAAAAAAATAAATTAAATTTTTTACCTGGTAAAATAGATATACCTTGTCGTCAATTAAAAGAGTTTAAAAGAGTACCTAGAATTAAAATGGATTATATAGCTATAAATTCTATTCAAATGATTTCTATTGCTACATCTTTAATACCTTTCTTAGAACATAATGATGGTAATAGGGCTTTAATGGGATCAAATATGCAAAGGCAAGCAGTACCAATTATAAAACCAACTTTTCCTATTGTAGGTACTGGTCTAGAATCAAATATTATTGCAAATATTAATTATGCAATACAAGCAAAAACCGGCGGTTTAGTAATATATGTTGATGGTAAAAAAATAGTTGTTTTAAGTTCTAAAAAAAATATATTAAATAAATTTAGTTTTAAATTAAAACAGTTTAATAAACTTACTTTTAATCCTAAATTAAAACGAATTAATAAAGGAATTATTATTAATAGAAAATATAAAAGTTTTATTAAAAATAATTTAAATAAAAGAAAAAAAGTTTCTAATTTATTTGGGTTTAATAATTTTGTTTATCTTAACTATAATAAATTATATAAACAAAATTTAAAAATTAATCATTTTTCTTTATTAAATATTAAAAATATTAATAATATTTTTCATTTAAATTTTGAAAATTATAATTTATCACTTTTTGAAATAATTTATTTTTATTCAAAAAAAACAAATTATTTCAAATCAAAATTAAAACCGTTTTTATCAAAAAATAATTTATTTTTATTAAAAAAAGTTAAAAATAGAAATCTTATAATTAATTATTCAAATTTAATTTTAGAAAAAAGTCCATTAACTTTTTATTTAATTATGAATTTTTTAAATATATCAAAAATAAATAAAATAAAACCAAATAAAATAATTTCTCCTATATATTTTAATTTAGTATTAAATAAAACAAATTTATCAAAAAATTTTTATTTTTATTTAAAAAAAGGGAGTATAAAATTAGATACGAATTTAATTAAAAAATTTAGTTGGAATAATTTTAATTATTTTTATACAAAAAAAAAACAAATAAAAAAAAATATAAATTTAAATAAAGAAACTGATTTAAATCTATTAATAAAAACGAATTTTTTTAATTTAAAAACTAACCTGATTTTAAATAATAAAAAAAAATTATATACGCATAATTTATTAAAAAAACAAATTACAAAATTAACTCCTTTTAATTCATATTTATCTATTTTAAATTCTAAATATATAAAGACTAATTTTATAAATAAAAATAAATTATTAAAAGTTAAATTAAATTATCAATGTGACCCTTTTTATAGATCAAATCAAGATACTTATTTAGTACATAGACCAATTGTTCAACAAGGTCAATGGGTAGAAAGTGGGGATGTTTTAGCTGATAATTCAACAAGTGACCAAGGTGAATTATCAATTGGTCAAAATATTTTAATAGGTTATTTACCTTGGGAAGGTTATAATTTTGAAGACGCAGTTTTAATAAATAAAAGATTAGTTTATGATGATATTTTTACAAGTTTACATATTGAAAGATATGAAACTGAAATTAGAGATACTCAATTCGGATCTGAAGAACTTACTTCTAAATTAAATGAAAAAAACTTATTTAACTATTTAAATTCTAACGGTATTGTAAAACTAGGAACTTGGGTTGAAGAAGGGGATATTTTAGTTGGAAAAGTTTCCCCAACCCCAATTGGACAAAAAAAATTATCAGCGTATGAAAAATTATTATATGATATAATTGGAAAATCTGTACCAAAAACAAAAGACACTTCATTACGTGTACCATTGGGAATAAAAGGTCGTGTTGTTCATATTGAATTAATAGAAAAAGAAATATCTTCTAATTTTAATAATTTAGATAATAGTAGTCCTTTATTAAAAAATGATAAAAAAATAATAAAAAATAAAAATTTCTTTATTTATAAATTTTTGAAGAAAAAAAATTTTTATTTAAAAGATAGTTTTAAGCTTTCAAAATTAAATATAGAAAAATTAAATTTATTTTTTTCTAAATTATTAAAACAAAAAAAAATTAATAATAAAATTAAATATTTTTATTTAAATAATTTTTATAATTTTTATTATAAAAAAAATAATAAAAAAGTAAAATTATCAACTAATATTAAAAATTTTTTATTAAAACAAAAAAAAATTAATAATAAAATTAAATATAAAAAACGAAAAAGAATTTTATTATTTCCATTTTTTAATATTTTAGAAAATAATAAATTAAATGATTATGAAAAAATAAAATATTTAAAAATTTTTCATAATTCGTTATTATTGAATAAGTTAAAATATAAAGATTTCTTTAATAAAAAAATTTTTTATTTTTTAAAAAATAAAAATCCTAATTTTATTATAACGTCGTTATATAATTTTATTTTCAAAATTGGGTTTAAAAAAAGTAATTATTTATTATCAAATAATTTATATAATATTAAAAATAAAGATAATAAAGTAAAAAAAATAAAAAAAGTACATGTATATATTGCTCAGAAAAGAAAAATTCAAGTAGGTGATAAAATAGCTGGAAGACATGGAAATAAAGGAATAATTTCTAATATTTTATCTTCTGAAGATATGCCGTATTTACCAGATGGTTCACCATTAGATTTAGTTTTAAACCCGTTAGGGGTTCCTTCACGTATGAATGTGGGACAAATTTTTGAATGTTTATTAGGGTTAGCTGGAACATATTTAGGTCAATGTTATAAAATACAACCATTTGATGAAATATATGGTTCTGAAGCATCAAGAAGTTTAGTATATTCAAAATTATATGAAGCACGTATTAAAACAGGACAATATTGGTTATTTAATCCAAATTTCCCAGGTAAAATACGTTTATTTGATGGTCGTACTGGTGATTGTTTTGAACAACCTAGTACAGTTGGTAAAGCTTATATTTTAAAACTAATTCATCAAGTAGATGAAAAAATTCATGCTCGTTCAACTGGTCCTTATTCTTTAATAACTCAACAACCATTAAGAGGTAGGTCAAAACAAGGTGGTCAAAGAGTCGGTGAAATGGAAGTTTGGGCTTTAGAAGGATTTGGAGCTTCTTACATTTTACAAGAATTATTAACAATTAAATCAGACGATATTGAGGGAAGAAATAAATTAACAAAATCAATTATTAATAATAAATCAATTAAATGTGGAACACCAGAATCTTTTAAAGTTTTAATTCGAGAGTTACAAGCTCTTTGTTTAGATATTTCTCTTTATAAAATAGCATCTACAGGTAAACCTGAAAAAATAGATATAAATTTTTTATAAAATCTTTATAAAAAATTTATATAAATAAAAGGATTTTTT